GCAGGGCCAAATCAGCAGCAGGAGAACTGTACTAACCTGCCGCCGGTGACTTTCTCAGGGCTCCGCAGGAGAAGAAAGAAGGTCCGAGTCAAATTTCTAATGAAGCGAAGGTCCCCTTACTCCCTATTCTCTCTTAAAGCTTTATAAAGCTCCGCGAGAAAGGGTTGGTTAAGAACTATTGACTGTAAACCATAGCAGTTACACTCACTCAATGGAAATGTTCGCCTTTGGAATGAAGATGGATGAGCAGGCACTTGAGCCTGGAACTGATGAAATTCGGGGGAAACATGGAACCGGTCAGTATACTGGGGGGGCGAGACATGACCGCGACTTAAGATTCAAGTACCGTCGAAAAGACTAAAGGAACGGGGGGAATGACTACCTGTAATAAAGCACAGGCTAATACGAGCCGACCAGAAGAAGCAAGGCTTAGATTACCAGATCCTGGACACAATCTTCCTAGAGATGGAGAGCCCCTTGCCTCGCCTTTTCTAGGTTTTTTTCTGAGTGTTAAAACGGGTAGATTTTTCATTTACCAATGAATTGGATCCGCCCCGATTCGATCAATAATGGGATTCTTGGCTAGAAGAAAGGTTCTGTGACATGGACGCCCAGCCCAACTCGATCGGTCGGTTGGCTCACCTAACAGATGATGAGATTCTCGATCGATTTGATCGAATTTTGAAAACTCTTTTTCACTATTCAGAACAGTAGAGCTTTCGATCAAGATGTTCTCGCCTCCCCCGTTTGGGCTCTCGCTCGAATCGGAACTTTTATGCGTTGGTAGGCTTTCGACTCAATCTAATAGCCTACCTATCGGGCGCCAATAAAAGAGAAAGTTTTCGCATGGGCTCATCATCTGATGCAGAACTTATTTCATAACCACCATCCATCACCAATCACATTCCATATCCCACTTCAAACTTTTCGATTCCTCGGGTAGTCTCCTCTATAAAATAAAGGCATTCCAGCTTCAGAGGCAGGTGAGCCGGGTCAGGAAGGAGTTTGACTGCTGGGATGGGATCGGATCCTATTCGAAGTACTCCACCACGAAAAAGAATCTTCGGGTTGGATAGGCAGTAGAGATAGGAGTTCGGGCGGGCTTTCAAGACAGAGATGCACTACTCCATCTGGAAAGGGCTTTCCCTCGAAGACCAGAAGGGAGTCAAAAAATGAATAGAAAAAATCCCTTCCCGGCCGACGGGACTCTACGTCTGGGTCTTATTCCATCTCAAACTCGGATTAGGAAGAGTGCCCTTTTTCTACAGATCAATCATAATAAACAATACAAGAAAAGAAATGGATTCTCCTGCCGGCGAGAAAGGAAAGGAAAAAAGGGGGAGATAGGGAAGAGGAGATTAAGGATAGATAGTCACTCCACTCCATAGATAGTGAACACAGATTTTTGTTTCATTTTCAATTCCTTTCAGGTCAAAAACGCGGACTGCTGGTGGGGCTGTGCCCATTCTCCCTCTTCTTCCGCTTTACAACCGGAATAAGGAATCACCCTACCTGTCGATGAAAAAATGGGATTTTAGAGGCGACCAACGGAAGCTCGACTGAAAGGAGAGGAGCGAAAGGCTAGCGGATCAGAAAGATTTTGTTGGAATGTCCTACTCCTGCCTGAGCTTTCCGATCAACCAATCCCCTATTTCAGGGACATCTCTGTTTAGGTAGGGCCAGGGATCTCTGATTAGTCGAATGAGCCCATCCCTCTGGCCTATCATTTATTGGTCGATCCGGCTGGCGGCTCCTGCATCTCCTGCGTCTCCATGGGGGCCCTTCATACAAGTTTGCTGCTAGGAGCCCCTCTAGTCGAATCAATAATCAATAGAAGTCCCAATAGAAGTTTACTGACCCGGCTCGTCAATCGACGATCTACTGCTCCCTCTTAGTTGCAGATGCCCATGCTTTGATTCGAAAGCCCTAGCCAGTGATGAATCCCCAGTAAGATCGGAGTATTGAATTCCTCCTCCCTTCACCAGTTTGAACCCGTCCCAGCAACGAACACCTTCCTACTGAAAGGTGAGGCTCTGCCCTTCCCCTAGAATCCACTCCGGGTCGGAGGAGCAGCTAGTCCAACTTCTTGAGCAGCCGAGATATTGAACAACGAACATTTGATTGAATTCCTTGCCAAACCCTGGGATGAGAGGGAAGGTCGATTTGACTCGAATCCTGGACCTGATCTTTAATCCTACACCGGTTAATGACGCGATGGGAGAAGTTTTGATTATTTCATTTTTTCATCAATGATGGCCCAGGAGAGGTTTGAAGATACTCGACTGTAAAGGAGAGGCTCGTCCATGCCCAATCCCAATGGACAAACCTTCGATCCGCCCTTAGCTCTATAATCCACCCGTCTTCCCCAGTCCCTGAAAGCCCTCCTCTCCTGGGCCTAGCCCTCTTTCTCAAAAAGAGTCTTAAGTTCAGCGGCTTTCATCGTTGACGAACACCTGCGCTAATAAGACAAAGAAGTGGGGAGTCTATGCCTTGAATGAATCAGTAACAACGGATTAGTGGAATGAGGGATCAAGAGACGGATAGGGGGGGAATAGCCTATCAATCATTGGTGGACCTTCCCTTGAACGGTCACGGAGCTCTCAACTGAGTTGTTTAGGTTCTGGAATTCCATCTCTAGTTGGGGGTTTCGGTTCGAAGGTTAAAAAATGTGGTGCGGGTTCATCTCTCTCGACCAGTTCAGGCTTTCCTTTGGAAAGGGTGATCGAGGGGACCCAGACTTTAGATCTCTTCTCTATGGTGGGAGGTTTTTTTCGTATCAAGAGTGTGTTGGGGAGGCCAGGGAAGACGGATTGGATCGAGGGGCGATGCCTATGCCTCTTCTTTATCGATAGAATTCCCATCATTTGCAGTCTACGGCGAAGGAGACAAGGGCGAGGCACCGAACATGTTCTATCCTCAACCTCCATCCGTCATTAGTAATCTCAATCCGCTGTTCCTATTCACTAGTACACTGCGCGCTACAACTAGCAGCCCCTTTACTAGTAAGGGAAAACGCTAGCGCGCAACGGCTGAAAAGCCAGCAACCTGTTAGGAGTAGGTTTTGGCTTTCCCCTTTTTTATTATTAGTAAGAAAGGTTTGGAACCCTATACAAGACAAGACAAGGGGCTGCTTGCTGCTCGCCTCTATCTTTAAAGGGGCTTATGCACTCTACTCGCTGCCTACTCCACTCGTTATCACTAAACGACGAAGCCAAGAGCGGAAGGAGGGACTTGAACCCTCAACCTCAGCCTTGGCAAGGCTATGCTCTACCATTAAGCTATTTCCGCCAGCTACGGTAGTGGCGAAGCACTACTGAGCAATTCACGTATCACTTGATACGGACGACTTCTATTTTTCCGCCGGACCACACTCTTGACCCCCGATCGAGCTACGAGCACGAGTAGGTAGGCGGCTAGGGGGGGAGAGGCGGCTGGGCTGGGAAGGAAGGGTTCCCCCTTCTTTTTGCTTCGCGTCAGATGAGATGATGATTAGTGGGTCAGGTCCAGTGTGTGCTCTTGATCACAATCACTAAAGGGGCGGGCTGGCTGGGCTGCTTTTTCAATCAATCTCCGGCCGTTCAGTGCCGCTATTGGTGCGAGTTGTAAGGAATCTTGGTCTCGAGTCGAGCTGGGGCTTTTTTCATTCTCGTAACGGGAGTGAGTGCACCGCAAGACCAGACAAGTTACTCCTTCGCCTCGCAGCGGCGGCATCTGTCTTTTAAGTGAAGTAATTACCTAAGACGGCTCCTCTTATTCTACGATAATCCAAGCAGCAGCTCCACAAGTCCGCTCGGAACCAGTCGATTCCTGAGCCATTCGTTCTCCCCTCTCGGTTGGCCTTTGCCAGCCACTAGAGCAAGTAAGAGAACAAGAGACTCTTCATGAACTTCAAGAACCGCAGATTTTGACCGGATTGTACACCTTTGTGTCTGGCTATGTATATGGATGTGCATAAAGAAGGGACGGGACATCTCTCTCCTTTGGGGGGGAAGAGAGAGGGAATAAGCTGCAGCGGCACCTCACGAACTTCTTACTGGGGCAGCACCATCCTATAGCATTTGCGAGTGTTTGAATGCACGTGTTTTGTTTTCATATTCCTGCGCAGTTAAGAAATTGTCCCCAAAGAAACCACTTGTGTCTTTCTTGGATATGCTCAGTCCGGGTATAGATGCTATGACGTGAAATCCAAGAGACTCGATGTATCCTTGAATGTTCTCTTTAATGGGGTCGCCTCATATTTTCCTTAACCTAATGTTTCAGCCCCGGGGGAGAATGGTGATGGAGATGTATTGCGGCCTTCTCCTGTTCATCAACTCGAACCTCATTCTTCTGCAGTTGATGTTACGGATCAGCCTCACTCTTCAGGCCAGCATCTTCTGCCGATTGTCAGCCTGTTCAGCTGACCTCAGAGGATTCCAATCACCCGGCACAGCATGTTTATTCTCGGCGGCGATTACAGTCTGTTTCCCAGGGTAAGACTACTCCAGAAGATCAGCAGTCTAACCCAGTTGCTTCCCTGCCAGTCGCTTCCTCAGATTCTGGATCCCTCTCTCAGGTTTGTCGATCCTCTCAAGTTTCTTATTGAAGTATTTTTGTCTTATCTTATGTCCCCAAAACATCGAGCTTACCTCATGTCAGTTCAATCTTCTCATGAACCTGAATTATTTGCTGAAGCCTTCAATCATTCTTGCTGGAGAAATGCTATGCAGGAAGAAATCAATGCCCAGGAAAAAAAATAATAAGACTTAGTCTCATTGCCTGCAGGGAAACAAGCCATTGGCTGCAAGTGGATTTACCAAGATCAAGCATAAAGCAGATGGCTCGATAGAGAGATACAAAGCTAGATTAGTAGCTAAAGGCTTCCGTTAGGAAGTTGAGTCGAACCCCGATAGGGAAAACATTTGCCCCAGGTTGCTAAGCTAAAATGACCACCATTCGTGGCATTCTTGCTTTGGCTGCAATCAAGAAGTGGCCCTTATTTCAACTTGACGTGAAGAATGCCTTTCAACAACATAAGGGAAGGGGGGATTCGCAAGAATAAGTTTCTATTCAGCCTCCTCCAACTCCAGGCTTCTCTTCTCCTAGGAATCCTAACTTGGTATGCAAGCTCAAGAAAGCGATTTACGTTACGGCCTCTGACAACTAAAGCAGGCCCCCTTCAACGCTCTTGGTGCCTGCTTTCAGAAATTTAGCTCGTTTCTCACTGCTTTATTTTTGAAAAAGGGTTCCCCGTGCGGATTCTTCCATGTTTGTTTGTCGACGTCATGGTCGTTGCCTCATTCTTCTTTTATATGTTGACGACAACATTCTCACCGGGAATGATTCTTCTCTTTTATTCGATTTCATCAAGGAGCTTGGCAACCAATTTGTCTCTTTCATCCGCTGCATTACTTTCTCGGCATGGAGGTATCTCGCTCCACCTCTGGACTTCGTCTAACCCAAACAAAGTATACTCTTGAATTCTTATCTTGTCCATCCTGCCCTGCGCTACGCCTATATCTCCGGGTGCCAAGCTATCCGCCCCTACTCAACTAAAATAAAGGAAGGCAGGCTGCCCTGACGACCGACGCTCTACCTCGGGCTTTTGTTCTTGGTCGGAATCTCATTTCCTGGAGCGCTAAGAAGCAGCCCCTTACTCACCTCTTAATCTATAAAAAAAGCCCTATTAGTAAAGCTTTGAAGCAAGCTGCTAGAAGTAGCGCGCTAGCATTTTACTAATATAATAGAAAGTCAAGGCTCTTCTCATCGAGAGTAGGTTCTTTTCAGCGTTGTTTGTTATGAGTTGTATGGGACCAGAATTTCAGTGAAGGGGCTGTCACATTGTGGGGAAACCGACTCCAGTTGGGCATGACACCAATTGAGTATTGATGGGGATCTTAGCAAAAACCAATCATGTTGTCTTTTAGACAGTCACCCCTCACACCCACCCCCAGATACTGGTTTTGTTTTGTGAAGCTAATTGCTTTTCCTTTTGTAATTTTTCATTGTTGTATAGTCTTGTTGCATTGCCTTTTAAGATTCAAAATGGAATTCTAATGTTGTACCTAGCTCAATGTCCGCCAAGTTATTTGACTCTCTTCCCTTAGCCAAAGGATATTTCCTAAATTGACATTTTTATTGCAGTATTGAGATATACAAGCATAACAAAGAAGAAAGAATAGCTAGAACGTGGGGTACAACCGCACCAGGATTGCCATATGTCGAGGTTTTTCAAAGCCAGCTGGAAATTGGCTCATAGGTAGAGATCTGGAAGTGCTAAAGCCTATCAAATAGAATGATGGGCTTGATCACTACAGGCTCTTTCCCCAACAACTCCGGAAGGAATTTGATAGGCGTCAGGCTGATGCAGTTTTTGCATTTCAGTGTTGGAACCCTGTGCATAATGGGCATGCCTTATTGATGAATGATACACGCAGGCGACTTTTGGAAATGGGTTACAAGAATCCAATTCTACTGCTTCATCCTTTAGGAGGTTTCAAAAAGGCTGATGATGTGCCTTTGGATGTTCGGATGGAACAACACAGCAAGGTTATTTTTATCAATTTCCTCTATATAGCCTTTGATAATGATGATCTGATGAGCCATGCTGTGATAACAAATATTTTTTCACCCTAGGAAAAGAAAATCGATGCCATTCTTTTTGTTTTTCATTTCTCTAAAATGAGTCTATTTGCTGTGGAATGGGTGTTCATGGATTTGTTTTCAAACAGGTTCTAGAAGATGGAGTTCTTGACCCTGAGACTACCATTGTTGCCATATTCCCATCACCTATGCATTATGCAGGTCCAACTGAAGTACAGTGGCACGCCAAGGCACGGATAAATGCAGGTGCTAATTTTTACATAGTAGGTCGTGATTCTGCTGGTATGGGTCACCCAACATAGAAGAGATATTTTTTTATATGACCCTGATCATGGAAAGAAGGTGCTAAGCACGGCTCCTGGCCTGGAGAAGTTCAATATTTTGCCATTTAGGGCAGGTATCATAGCTTCTTGCCTCGACTGTCGAAGCTCTTTTTCTCCTCTATTTTTTGTCTCTCCTGATTTTCTTGCTTATAATTTATTATCTTCCAAGGCCAGAAAAAAAAACTCCATCTTCTATTCCGATTATAGTGCATTAATTACTCTACAAGATATTCCAGACTTGCACAAACACCAACAAACACAACGGTCTTATTTAAATTTGAATACTCGATGGTTACTCAAGCAGTTCTAGAATTTTGAAAATCACCATTCTAGAGATGGTCTACATTCGTTTTTAAATTCTAGCGACCTTGGCTGTGGACTAGGTAAATGATGTTTTCACATAAGTTCCTTTAATAATGAAATAGCTCGTGATAGATGGCCGGTCATTACATAGTACAACACTATCAGTGATCTCTCTTGAAATTAATGAGAGTGGGAATTTTTTTAAGTGATCATGTTTTAGTATGTTTTAAAATTGGAAGAATAAATGAAATGTTACATAACATGGCAAGCTACGAAATATCTGAAGCTAATTCTAAGCTTGATGTAGAAACTTGCTGCAGCTGCTGCTAATTTGGACTAGGCAAAAGAGGGTAAGAAACTAAACATTTTGAGGACAGCACATAAAACAATTGGTTCCCAAACAATGCAGAGCAAGTAGATGCTCTTACAAGACTGGGCTAGGTCTAGTACATGAGATGCCATTGTTTACTGTTTTTCTTCCACTTTGATATGTCTGTTCATATCTAACCTCAATGTGGTGGTTATTACGTCTTTACTTTTGAGAGTTTGTAATGTATTTGCTGGGTTTAAGTTCTGTGGCATAAGAGGTGATGGAATTCTGATGTTTTAAATACAAGGTTCATGCATTCTTCCTTTTAATGTTTTCCCCACAATGAAGCCATTAAATAATCTTTTGTCATTATATTGTGCAGGTGGCAGCATACGACACTGTGGCAAAGAAGATGGCATTTTTTGATCCATCTCGTGCTATTTCATAGCCTCTTCATCTCTGGAACCAAAGTAGGAACAGTATCTGATTCCCTGGTTATCTCAGCAGGCTCCATGGATCTGAAAGGAGTCATTAACTATAAGATAGCCTCGAATAGTTCAAAATTCTTGCATAGATCCTGGTCTATAATTTTTCTCCATAAGTGGGTTATATTGGGCTGTTTGGGTCAGAAAGTCCCAGGTTATACTTTTGGCTAAGAGCTACCTGCAACTCTAGTGTGGTAAATCTACATATTTATTCTCATGTGCCGTGATTGGTGTTATAGTTCAGTAAGGCATACCTAGGATGTAGTATTGAAGAAACCAATGGGATGTGATGATTTAAGCATTTCAAGTTCAATTAACATTGGCAAAGAATATAACAGCGAATAAGAAAATCTGTTTTATGTCATAGTAAGACCTTTTTTTAAGAAAACAAAGGAAAAGGCTAGCGCTGCCAATTATGTGTGTCCTTTAGTCTAGGGTAATGTGGCATTGGGTACACTTTCCTGCATGTTCTTTTTGCTTCTTATTGTACAATTATCATATCACATGGTTTCATAAAGTTGGTGTTCAAGGTGTTGAAGTTTCCTTTTATGAACCTTCTCCTTCTCCCTAGAATTGTTACGAGGAGCAAAAGAGTACTTGGCTATTTTTCTGAGGAATGAGCTTGTGAATGTTGAAGATTTTATATCTAAATGGTGTTGGAAACAATCATGTCATATAAACAACCTATATGGTTTAGGGTATGCTCATTGTTTTGTTGCAGATGCGGACTTATGCAAGAAAGGGCTACGAACCCTCCAGATGGTTTTTTGTGCCCTGCTGGCGGTTGGGAAGTCCTTGTCAAATATTATGAGAGCTTGCAGGCAGAAGAGGCAACACAGAAGCCAGCTGTTTTATCTGCTTAAATCTATGATTTATTACCAGAATTTCATGCAAGTTAGTTCAAGCAAAAGAAAGAGTTTGACTTTGACCCTTGGTGGTTGGGTTTCAATTTTGAACTAGGTTGTGTTTGGTATGAATGTAAAATATTGAATTATTTGTTATTCATTTTTAAGACAATTATTTATACGCAAGAAAAACTTTTTAGGGGTGCCAAATATATAACAAAGAAAGTGGTTTTCTCACATCCAGTATTGACCTCGTGTTCTATTTTTGCACGGGTTTCAAAAATTACCTTGAAGGCGTGGTTGGTATCATCCTCTCAGCTTGAGCTATAGCTCGGTCGCTAATGTGTGTGCTTGTGTGGGTTTTGTGTGTCTTTTCTTAATTTGAGTGGATTCTATTGAGAAACACCACTGTACAAGTACAAAACAAACATGCAGCCAAGTTTGTTACGGATCCCCCAAGGGGCGTGTCTAACTACCTCATAGATAGCATCCACAAGACACTGAATTAGCCTAGAAATGGATGCATCTTATTGCTATCTCTCATGACCTTTTGGTCTCCGGTTTCACTGGAAAATTGGAAGGTCACAAACCGCCCTCTACAGTTGCAAATGTGAAAGGGTGCTAAAGCAGGATCCGTGACTATGAAAAATGACTGCTCAATCGAAACTTGAGTCATCTTGGAGTAAGTCAAGCCACATACTCAACAACGTCTCTGTCTGAACTGTGAAATCCCTAAATCGAAACACACTAGAATAACTTCAAACACTGGATCTGCAGATCTACGTGTATTCAAAAATTCTGGTCTTCTTCAATCAGGTTCTCAACCCAATCAGGGAACTTCCAAAGACCAAACGATTTAATCCCAAACTATTTCTGGCGGAACCTTCCGAGTTTTTTTTAGAGAAAAATCACGCTGAATTTTTGCGATATTTTGAAACTTCTTGTTTCAAAGCGGCGAAACCTCGAGATACTTTTCACTTGTCTTCTGCGAGTCGGAGACCTTACTTCTGCGACTACTCGAGACTTGCAAAAGTCAACCTTATCTCGACAAAATCTCCTTAAAGTCTCCTCTATCTCAGAGTCTATTCTAAAATAAAAAAAGAATCCACCAATAGCCCTAGAATAGATTGAGTTACATAGTGCCGCCCAGATTTGGAACCCACTTTTTAGAAGTTCATATGCACGCATGCATGTGTCATCACCTCATTGGTCGGAGGTCCAAGGGGTCCATAGAAAAAAATCTTATTCTTTTTATTTTTATATTTCTATTATTTTTCTTAGAAGAGAGAAAGAGTAGAAACAAAGGGTACGCTCTCTAGAAGATTTGCTCGGGGCTGTTCACTTTCACTTGGTCGCCTGGTATCTTGAAACCTCTTTGCTTGCGGGGGCAGGAGTGGAAACGTCTGAGAGAGCGCTTCGCGAAAGAATCGTGTGGCGTGGTGAAAGGTTTCCCGTTGGGGTTTCCGGCCCCCTTGGTCTTCACCTAATTTTTGAAGAGGGGAGGTGAGTTGATACTCAACTCTCTCTCTCGCGCCTTTATTCAGCTTGTTCCTGTTCGTCTATTCGGGACGGGGCAGGCAGCCCACATACATGAAGAGAAGAAGAGAGGGGGGGGTTCCTTGATATTAAGGTGTCAAGGCGGTCGAAGAAGGCCACAAGTGGAAGCAACCGATGCTTTGGTCATTCTCTTACAGAGCCTTGCTGCTAGTCCGTGCTTGCTGTCATGCTGGCAAAAGCAGGTGTTTCGGCCGGTTTTACCTACTATTGGATTTGAACCAATGACTCTCGCCGTATGAAAGCGATACTCTAACCGCTGAGTTAAGTAGGTCAAGCTGAGTCAAGTCAGAGAAAATAGACCCCTATAAGATAAGAGAAAGCCGCGCAACCAGAGTTCCCCAACCTTGTATAGGTTGGGGGCGGAGCGCTAAGAAAGAGAAAGCGTTATCACTATACGAAATGAAGCAGCAGCTAGCACGCTAAGATCAACCACTTGGAGAACGTGGAGCCTTTCTTTCTCGGTCGTCTGTCTTAATAGTTGTGGATTCCGATTCATGCGGTCGTTCTCTACTGCATTGGTCTTTTCACTCCCCACTCTCAACCATAACAAAATGTTTCCACTATATCTCTCAGGAGTAGTCAAAGGAAGTACGGCGGGTCCGAGTAAGAAAAAATTCACTAAGAACTAGGGCATACAACAATGGATCAATTCATTCAACAAGATCCGTTCGGATCGGACCAGGATGAATGGGATTGGTCTGACCTCTCGCTCAGATGGTTGACTCCCGCCGCCGACAGATGTCCCATGCCACGTTTCGTGAACAGCTATGCCCGAGAATGAATGAATTGTGATATAGCGCCGAATAAGCCACTGCTCTATTCCCGACTCGAAATCTATAAAGGACTTTAAGGGAGAGAAAATAGGGGGCCCTACACCATACATCCTGCTGCCTCGGGACGACTGCACGTTACATCATAGCAGCACGACCAAATAAAGGCGGAAACCCCTTGTATAGGTTGGGCGTTCCTGCGCACCCGGCATCCTGCAAGAAAAGGCCCCTTACTATAGAACAAGCAACGGATTGAGCTGCGCGAAAGCCGTTGCTCGTTAGCGCATCCGTTTTCAATAAGGACGTTTAGGCTTTACTAATAAGATAGAAAGGGCTTTTTCAGCTTACTCTGCTACAGCGGACCGTTAACAGGGTGCCGCGGTTTGTGGGCTTGAAGGACTTAGCGCCGTGACAAGTGGTATCAGAGCCAAAGGTTAGGCCAAGCCATCGCTAGTGGGAAGAAACCGTAGGCTAGTGCCGTCGAAGAGGCTCGACGGAGATGGTTCGAATCAAGCGAAATCAAAGGCATTCGTTGGCACCCGAGATGCTAAGGATCGAAGACTTTTTTGATATGGAGCGGCTTGTCGGACTACGTCCGAGGAGACGTCGGTGAATACGGCTGCCATGTATCTTGATGGTTCAGCCAAGTTCTGGGTGGCGGACCAAAAGACGTAAAGAAGGCGGAGCGTGAAGTGCAATTAGATCCATTTTGAATTTGAAGACGAGCTTCAGGCAGAATGGAGGGTTCCTGCCCGGTTGTGGTCCGACATGTTGATGAGCCTGAAGCAAACAGGCCCCATGCCGATCTTCGCTTGGGCCGGCTCCGAGGCTCTACCCTGGCTTTTCATTGGTTCCTCCCCAGGGCCCTTTATCATATCGTGCGTGCATCTTCAAGCAATCGGGGGAGGCGCCGAGTACATAGACGAGGCGGTCCCGGGAATGAAAGCCCATTCCCTCGTGCTCTGGAACTCGGTTTCACAAAAAAGGTTCAATCTTGTGAAACCGTAGCGTAGGCGAAACCTGGCAGCCCGCCCAGAGTTTGACCTTATCCGGTCCTGGTTTGAATCTTTCCTTCCTTCCCCCAGCAGCAGGCAACAACACTGGGAAGAAGACGATCAGGATCTCACGTGTGGCAGCTGTTGGAACAAAGTCCTACATCCAAGAGGTACCTACCCAGAGGAGAGAAAGGAAACTCACCACTCATTGGTGAAAGAGGAGAGAGAAAGGACCAATTGAAGGCCCCGGGGCCGGAATGCGGTAGGGTCTTCAAGCCCCACGCTCGATTCTCGAGATTCATGGGCCTAGAACTTCGATCCGAACCTTCGCATCTATTTTATCTTAGAGGATGAACCACGCCTTCGTTATCGCCCCTCGCTACTGCTCAACCTCGCTATCGTATTGATTCTTGCCGGCCCTTCCAGATTCCAATTCCTTATTGAGATCGAGATCTTGTTCCATTAGACCCAGTTCGGTCAGATCAGTTCCATAATCTAGCTTGCCCGGGCTGGGCCGGGCTTGAAGTCTTTGGTCGGGCCGGCCGTAATGAATGATCGTTGTTCGAGAACAAAACAATAAGACTTAAGGGTTTCGCTATCGCTCTTCGCCTAAAGCCGTAACTTCGTTGTTAAACCTTCGCTATCGCGAGAATATAGCGATCGAAGACGCTCAGCTGCTTCGCGTATTACGAAAGCCGTATTGCCCGAAGGGCATGCTGCAAGAGCGTGGGTGAGTGGTAAGCGTAGGAGGCGCGCCCGAAGGGGAGCGGCAGCAGTGTGGTTCCAGGTGCCGTCGCGTCATTGAGATCTGCGGGGTGGCGGGGACTTCGACTGCCTTGTATCGGGTGAAGAGAAGGGGTGGTAGGCTTAGTAGGGCTCGAACCTACAATATCACCGTTATGAGCGGTACGTTTCAACCAATTAAACTATAAGCCCCTACGGATCTCTACATGCAATTCGCTCACTTCGGGAAGAGCGGACGGAAAGAGGGGGCCTTTGCTCTATCTGCTTCTTCCTCTTCCCAGGAATGGAATGAAGAATTAGATAAAAAAAAAATGATTATCTTATTCTTTATAGATAGATATAGAATATTATATATCTATTTTTAATTATAATAACGCGACTCAAACGGGCGGAGGCTCTCTATTTGCTTGCAATGCCGGCTGTTCGCCTTTCGGAAAGGTTTCGCCTATTTGATTCAAAAGGCGCTACTAATGTAGTACAGCTAGTGTTTGTTAGTAGTACAACAGAATGCCGTTCGCCCCGCAAGCCCTTCGTATGCAAGCCCTACTGAAGTACCAAAGGCGCGCTCAGTGACTTTCGTAACCCAACTCTTTAGTAGTGAGTTTGAGAGTGGTAGGGCGACCTTCAGTATTTCAATAGTAGTTGAACAAACAAGCCCACTAATAGCTTTTTTTAGTTTTGTTTTCACTTTGGTGTAGTTGACCCTATTGACTCAAGGTTAGACCAAAAATAGACTCATGTTCATAGGAACAGGGAACCTTTCCGTAGTGGGATGTAGGCTTCAGTTGTTTTGGTACTTTTTCACCACTAGTTATTATTTCATTTAGTAGTAACCGGCTGTTCACCTAGTGTAGGCTTGCTCCGCCCAACGTGTAGCTTAACGACTGAACTCGTTGGCTACACAAGCCAGCTGATCACTTGATAGTGTTAGCCTTTGTCAACTGAAGTATCGTAGCGCCAACTGATAGCTGATAGAGCAGATAGATAGAGCGCGGCGCGGGGCCTCGTTTGAGTCGAGTCGTCGCGAGCAGAGCCGTTTGTTTCTACTGTCGTACTACGACAGTACCAAAGGCGAACGGCATTAGTACAGCTGTTAAGAATACTCTCCGATGTTGACTTTGTAAACTAATAGGCCTTGGTAACCTACCGGTTACTTTTGAATCAAAGTAGCGACGAAAGGGGGAAATAGCTCAGTCGGTTAGAGTGCTGGTCTGTCACGCCAGAAGTCGCGGGTTCGAACCCTGTTTTCCCCGCCCGATCATGCCAACCAAAAGTGGAAGAAGTCAGAGTTGGAAAAGGACGAAGTTCTACAATCAGTGGGGGTTCCCTTGAGTTCTTCATCGCGGGCCGGTCCCGAAATGATATCCTTCTCCTCGGATGATCGCGGAAATAGCGAGAGGTTGCAGTCCCCCCCCATACCATAACTCATCCAACATTCCACGTTCCCGAACGGATCCCGTTCAATATATTTCCTATGATGACTCCCCTCTAAGGTACCTGGCCTCTCAAATAGACGAGATCTCTCTATAACAGTTTTGTCATGTCAATGCCGATTGAACCAATCTTACCAGCTGCCAATTCCGGATGATGGTGCTCTATCGAAGGCAGCCGGTCGAGCCGCGGAACCTGCTCTTGGATTGGCCACCCCCCCCCCATCCTCCTCGGATAGGGACCGGCCGGAAGGAAGGAGAGAGACCGAATCAAGGCTGCTTCGGCCGAACCCACCCTTACTTCATTCAGAATAGGAGAGCAGGAAAGAGCCAAGCAAGGGTTACGAGAGCAGCAGCGGATAGGAGTAATCCAGCACTACCACCGGTTAGTGATTCAACCACGGCGAAGATTGACTCAACTGCGGTTTACGATCACTCTAAGAACGGTTCTTCCTCCAGCAGCCTATTCTTTCACAGCTTCTATGCCAAGGGCTTCGACGTCTTCTTTTAATGGGTTGCCCTGGGTTTAGTTAGCCTGCTTCCTCTCCTGGATCCAATGAGCTAGCATCAACCTGAGTTGCTTCTGCTGGTCTATCATCCGCTTCCCTGGCTGCATGCCCATTTATGGCTATCTAGTCCCAGGGAATGGAAGGTGAGAAGCATTTCAACTACAACTTCTACTATATCTCACACTGCATAGCTTGCTCTCTAACCTTTACTCGTATTTTATAACTCCTTCCTTTCGAGAGAGAAAGAAGAGGTATATTTTTACCTGCTTGCCTAAGCTTTTTTTTTTCTAGCCCTACGTAAGGCACGTGCCTAAAAAACTATCTTAATTTTGCTTTTTAACTGCCACTGTTTTTTCATTTTGAAACTCACCTGCTTACTATACTAACTTTTTTCAGATAATTAGATTAACTCATATAAAGGAACTTTCTTTCCTCCTTAAATAAGAAAAGGAAATGAAAGGAGATAACTAAAAGACTAGCCTGAATCAGACAATCAGATAAGTCCAGCCTCAGTCAAGGTAGCTTAGCCCTTTACGAAGATATAGCTTGCTTGAGCCTAAGAAAGGGAGCTGCTAGTTCTAGGGCCCTAGCGCGAAAGCCAGCCCTTGCGAGGTAGGCTAAGCTAGAAAAGTAGGGAAGTCCTTTCTTCACGCGCATGCCTTTGAGTGCTTACCTCGACCCCTAAAGAGAGAGACCCGAAAGTCAGCTTTTCACATTTAGAAAAGACATTCCGGACGAATCAATCATTAGCAGAAGGAAAGAGCGGAAAGGCCTTTTTCGATAGAAGAGAGGCTTACCTATCTTCTTCCCTTATCAGAGGGCTTTTACCCTTCCCTTTCTAGTTCTTAGTTAGAGATAAAGCATCTTAGCCTGAATCAAAGAATGTCTTTGTAGACAGAATGGAAGGATTAGGACTCTTTTCCGTAAGAGCGGGCAGGAGCAAGCAGAGACCTATTCCATATGAGCTAGCTAACCATTGAGTGAAAGCCATGTCCCTATCCTATGTTCCCAGCCCCTACCTTTCTTTCAGTATTTCAGATGGGTCCTTCCTTGCCTACTATACAAGATTTTTCCAGTTTCAATAAAGGGAAGAGCCAAGGCACCTTATAGAAAGAAAGGCAAACAACTATCACTGGTGAAGAAGAGAAGAGCACAAGGCAGAAGCGAACTTGTCAAAGCTAAGAAACAAATATAGTATATATAGAGAGAATGCATTTGATCCAGTAGGAAATTCGGCACAGATAGCACTCACTATTCGAAATCGAACTCTTAGAGTCGGAGCGTGGTAATCGACAGATTTCCCGAGCGGCTTGAAACTCTTCTCGTAGGGGTTCGCCTATCGGCTCAGAATTTACATCACGTGTGATTTTAGCTTGTAACTGGCAAGTACCGATGCTCAGAACTTTGTTACGTCGCCTTCCAGACTTCGTCCCCCTTTTCTGGGTCCACTATGAATGAATTGTCTCACACGACGCTAGCGCCCGAGCTTTAGTCAAAGACTTCTCGGCATAAGCACAATTCAATTCCTTTATCAGATTGCGCTCAGTCCCAGTTGTTGGGCTTTTGTTTTGGAGTCTTCTTCTTCCTTGCTGGTTTTTGTTTGAGCGAGCATAGTTAACGTTGGAAAAGTCCCCTAAAGGAAGCGGGACCCTAAAGAACTAAGTCTTCACCTATTCTAGCTCCTTCTACACTCATGGATTTTGCACCGCCCTAAATGCCCTCGTCAGTCTAGTCATTTTCTTCTTCTCGTTTCCACTCAAGCTACCCAAGCCAAGCCTTCTCTCCGTAACCGGATTCTTTTATTACTAAAGAGCTAGCGTGCTTAACCCAGGGGACTCTTACTCTTATATATGTAAATTCATTAGAAAGATCCGGAGCTTCTCAATTTCTCTATGTTCCTGACTGAGTTTGAGAGTTAGCTGGGTAAAAAGCCTGGCATGTGACTGATAAAGAAGAGATGTTAGGAGGTTCGGGATGATGTCCCCTTTTTGAGGTTGGACTCCGTTCAGTTGCTTCAGACCGTAAGGGAAAGACACGAAGATGCTCTTTAAATTTAAATAGGGCACTTCTTTCTATGTTCCGCTAGAGTGAATGCGGGAATGAAGGCAACTCACGGGAGATTGACTGTTAACGATTGGCTTCCAGACGCTGGAGAAGGCTAGCCCCAAAGGCTAGGTGTAGATAGGGTTTCTCACGCTCTTTAGCTCGGACTCAGGAATTCAGACTAAAAAGGATAAGAAAAATGGTTAGCTACACTGAGTCGGTAGAGGCGAGATGGCCTTTAGTTTGGTAGACCTACAGGAGGCCGGGTTGAAAGCCTGGCATGTGACTTTGTCGGGAGAGGAGAGGGTAGCAAGAAGTTTTTGTACTTTCTCCTTAGAGAGTGGAAGAAGCTTTTGCCCTTACTCCCTTCCATTGAATGGATTGGCTTATGTTACTAAGAAGGATCTTTTGTATAGCTTCGAGCTGGTCTAAGCCTGGATTGAGAGTTCGATTCTATCCCGCTGGGGAAAGGTTAAGGTAGTTTTTTCCTGCTTTGAAGCTGAAGAGAACCTGTATCGAGGAAGTTCCAACCAACAATGCTAATCCTTTCCGTACTCTTACTCTACTGTAAGTGAGTGAGGAGTAGAAGGAAAGAACTCTGTTTCCAAGCGACCTTTCCTTATTGAATTGAGTCTTGTCGCAAGATAAAGAGTTTACCTTCCGCAACTGCAATAACTAGACTTCCTTTTGACTGGTTCACTAGAGGAGTGGCAGTGGCCTGAGCCTTTTATTTTAACGAGACCTTAGATGTATTGTATGGTATGGTATGGGATTGAAGCTTATCTTCTCAATCTAGGAACTCAAACTTTGAAAAGGTTCCTAGTAAACTTAACATTAAAGAAAGCTTAGCTTATTCTCCCACTCTGGTTTTAACCGATGCATTAGCTTTTCTTTTACAAGATGTCCTGGACGCCCCTTTCTTCAAAAAAGGAGATGCATTCCATTACGGATATTCTTCAAGTCATAGCTTTAGGTGCTCCTACGTTAGATTAGACGTACATGGACGATACACTCGATACAGCCAGCGTATAGGTATAGGGAGAGATTATCAAGATCTGCAACATCATACTTGTCTCCACTCAATTTATTAACTGCCCGTTCAAGGCGACTAATCTTATCCATCAGAGGATCGGACAGCTATGCCATATTCCCCTGTACGAAAGGCTTGCGAGACTCAATCCAATTTGAACATTTTTCTACTGGCGAGGTCTAAAGGCGAACATCCACCTACTCTGATCTAAGGCTACTTAGAAAGAAAAAAAAAGGTGACCACCGCTGCGACTATAGAACCTTATAAGCCTACTACATAGGCAAGAGATCTAGGCGACCTAAAGAAAAAGAAGACCTACCTTGGCATGCTAAGACTAAGGCTACTACCCTAGATACCTATAGCCCGTCATTCGGGTCACTATAGCTGTGTCGAAGTCGACGTCAAAACCGATCTTAAAACCCTCATATCACCCTCTCTTTGAAGAGAAAAGACTTTCTCTATATCTATGCAACTAGTTCTTTCACTTGCTTCCAAATTCATCCATCTTACTTACTCAAAAGCTTTGAATATTCTACTCGAAATCTTGCTTATGCTGCTTTTTATCTCTCTTTATCTGCCTCACCGTCCAGCCTCTCTCTCTCTCTTGTTTCTAGCTTTGGGCGCCTCTGACATAAATAGCGTATATAAGATCAGGAAGGCTAGCTTTCGTTCTAACCCGATCTTATATCTCTCATCGTGAAATGGGCTACCTATCTGAATGTCGAAGATGCACCAGCCACTCCATATGACATTGGGAGAGAGTGTAATGGCACCTGATTTCATTGAATTTATGAGTGTTCACCCGAGCTTGATCTTCTATTTCTACTAGACAATCACTTGACTTTGCGAAAGACCCGGTTGAGCTCAACTAAACCAATCGACAAGAGGGAAAGAAGCCCTTGTTCTACCATTGATTCACCTTCTTCCCATGACACCGACCTATATCCCAACCAATCCAGCAAGCGAACTTGTAGGTCTGACTGGCTTGAAAGCAGGAAACTCTCATCGGAGAACGAGTTCACCCGCCATTCATTAATCGATCGCTATCAGTGAATTTGATGTCAGAGAAAGGGGTGCGTCCCCAGCCGGCGAGGAAGACTAACTATCTGATCTTTATTTACGTGATTGAGCGGGATTTTTAAAAGCACAGCACGGAATTAGATGAGTCATCATCGGCCCTGCCATGTCTTCTGTATCCACTTCTGAACCGGACACATATAGTCCATTGAATCACAGGTCAACGGAATGCGATCAGAGGCAAGCTCAACAAGCCAGCTCAGATTCAAAAGATACGTGCCGAGCCGGGGTTGATGAAAGATCACACTATAATAGAAGAGAAAGAGAATGCCACTTCACCGACGAGGAGAAAGAGTTGGATAGACAACAGCCACTCTATTGATTATCTAAGCAATTGCTGTCTTTTGAAGAGCTCTTTTTCCCCTTTCTTCAAGAAGCGAAAGCAGAAAAAGAACAAGAGCTGAACGCCACTAAGCAGCCACTTGATCGCAAGGGGGAGGATCAACTGTCAGGAGAAAAGCTGAATTTCTTCTTTCTAACAGTCTATAATCGGAGAAGTCCTCTGACAGCCCCGTTTCCAGCGGAGCAGACAGGGGAAGAGGGGTCGGAAAGCCCTTGATTTCCAGCTGAGCTGAGAACAAAGCCAGCAGCAAGCGCACTCAAGACACTAGTTTTTCTTTTGTTCCATCAGCTATCATCGGCCAGAGAATGAAAAGGAGATGAGGTGAGGAGGTCCTCAGCCTAAGGGGTCAATCGCTAAAGGGCAACGTCAACGGCATTTGAGGATCAGAATTCAAGTGCCCTTACTTCAGGTAATGGAATGCCTTCCGATACAGGTAGTCCGGCAGGAGGGGAGGGACGAGTCAAGAAAGTCGGAAGAGAAGCTGCATCTCATGAGATTGGAAGATAGGGAGTTGAAACAAAAAAGCCTTGATTGTGTTCAAGCAGGGAATACTAGAGAAGAAAGGAGGAACCAGCTGTCTCTTATGTACGCAATTTAGTTATTAGGGATTGGGGATCACATTCTTCAGAGAAAAGAAATTTCCTTACCTACTGTCCTTTCACTTCTAGCATTGAATGGGAGAAGGAGGAGCGTTAAGCCACTCAATTGCTTGTGAAATTGAGGTGAAGGATCGATAGCCTATGAAAGCAGATAAGAGGCTAGCCCCATGGACGAGGGAAAGGCGAAAACCCTATTAAGCTAGGATGAATCATCTAAGTTCACTATGGCCGGTTGGAGACACGGAATGGGGGAAGCGGGAAGGAATGAAATCAGCCAGCAAGTCGGTCTAACCAGTAACAGTAGAGATTGTTAAAAGCGAAGCCTGCGCGTAGTAAGGCCAGTAGAAAGCAAGAAAGTAGGCCAGTCTGCGTCTCTGTCTTTATAATAGTCCTCTGGGCCAGTCAGTGCTTTTTTATGGGTTATTCTCTGCTTTCTGGTTTTAAGAAGGGCTAGCAGGGGAGGTAAGAAAGAGTATAGCCCTTCGTTATATCCTTAGCTTTCCTGTATCTCTTTCTTTCCTGTCTCTGTCTCTCTATCTTCCCATTCCTTGGTTGAAGTCCTAGGAGCCAAGGCAGTAAGGAAGCCAGTCTTTGGTCTTTTAGTTTAGTAAGTCTTTCCCTTCCTCCCAGGAAGGAATCGGCTATCCGGAAAGAGCTATAAGTTAAATCCGGACTAAGGCATTCGAAGCAACGATTGAAAGAATGGGATTTGAGTCTTACTTGAAATTCTTACTTGAGTATTTCCTACTTCCGAACCAGGTATTTACTTTCTTAGGGTGGGATTGCGATCGCTTTCAGGCTTAACTAAGAACGTCTGGCTAGCTTCTCCCTCCCCGAGGAAAGAGAAACCCCGTATTTTTGGCATAACTGCTTTGAAAGCGGGGAACAACACCGTCACTTTCATACTTCCTTTCCACTCTTCCTCAAGTCAAGGTGATTCGAAGCAAGGATTGATTTACAGTCTGAACTCTAATTCAACTCTAAGAGCAAGCAAGATTTCCAGGTAGGGAAGTACTTTTAGGGTAGTACCTTCCTTTCATGGTATGGCATCTTCCTTTGTTGGATTTCCTGTTATTCGTAGATGGGACTAGCCGGCTCCTCTCTAAGCTTTGAGCAGCAACGGATTAAGGATTAGCTTCGTTCTAAGCTGCATTAGCTGAATTCTAAGCAGGAATTATTCCACTCATTCTAAGAACTACTTTCTTAGCTGCAATAGCTACACCGGCTTAAGAAGGAAGAGCGGAAGAAGCGGCTTAAGCTACTTTATTATCCCTCTCGTCTCTAAGAGCTACTTTTCACTCAAAAGCTACACCGCAACAACGAATCAACTCTTAGCTACAAGAGCGACTTTCTTCGTCCTCTCTAAAAGCAGGAAGCAAGGAAAGGGCTAGTTCTTTTGGTTAGGATGCCGCCAACAACAGACGCTCACTTCGCCCTCCCCGAGGAAAGACCTGCGGTGGCTACAACTGCTGTCAAACCTGAAAGAGCCGGGTGCTAACTTAGGAATAAAAGCAGTAGCTGCGAAGCTAGGATAGACGGGTTCATCGATCCGGGAACAAGAACCGGCGAGTGATATCCTTACTTTGAGCTTAGCAGCACCGGCTGAGGAATTAGTTTTTAGGCGGGAAAGCTAATCAGAGGAACTACTGGCATGGCAGCTATCCCTCGCTTTCTAAGAGTGGGAACTCGAATTCAACAGTCGAAATGGCTTAGCTGCAGGGAAACCCTCACATGCAGGAATTACAGTCGACAATAAATACAACAACGTCCCCGGGAGTTCCGGAAGCAGCAACGGCTTAAGAAGTAGCTGAAAAGCTAGGATTTGAGTCAAAGCCAAATCTTACTTTCAATTCATAATCGGCTTGCCCGCTCGCTTACTCCTGGTTCCTTCGTCACCCTCCCTTTCAAAACAAGGAACTTCAAAGCCAGGGTTAGTTTTTTAAGTTTGGCGGGAAAGCGAAGCGAAGAAGGAGAGTTCTTTCTTGACGTGCTACCGATCGCCGCGGCAACAAGGGAACAACGAACCGTCGACTAGCTACACCGTCGAAGACGTTCCCTAATACGAGGAACTCGGGGAGCTACTTGTTGATCCCTCGCTATCTAAGAGTGGGAGAGAGAAGAATGTAAATAGTCCAATTACGAATACTTCCTGAAAAGACTGGATTGGGAGGATTTCCTGTCCTGGTGAAACATCCTTTCCTGATGAGGAAGTTGGGATGGTATCTTCATTTCCTGGTATTTTAGTACCTTCCTGTCCTGCTTAAGCTACAGAAGCTAGCAACTCCGGATTAAGTTAAGGATTCACCGTCACGCTCGCTGCTTTGATAACCGGAAAGAGCTAAGCTATAAGTTAACTCCGGAATAAAAGCTGGTGCTTCAGAGTGAGGGTTTCTTCTTAGTTTAGGCGGGAATCAAAGGCAGGGTTGCTCTTTCTAAGCAGGAAGCTAGGATTGACTTTTAGGCTGACGGCTGTGACGCGTGGGATCGAAGTCCTGATCGTATACTAGCCCAGAACAGCACAGCCGAAGAGCTAGACCACATGGCTACCGCTCACTTACGCCCTTGGCCTTAGGGCAGGGCTTAGCTCGCTCTTGGAAGAGGGGAACGAACAGCTTTGATGAAAGACGTGCTTTCAAGCCGAAAAGAACTAACTAGCCGAAACCGCTTATGGAATCGCCTATCCGGCATGCCAGGAAGAACAATAGCTCCAATAGCTAGACCGGAAAGAACTAAAGAGTCAAAACCGGACTGTAGAAGCGGAGCGGGGAACAACTTATATAAAGGCTGACTGCCGGGTATGATCGCCGCTTTCCGAGAATGAGAAAACCGTCGAAGAGGATTGATTTTAGTTAGGCTACCGGCTGGGCGGATGGTGTTGCCGGGAACCGCTCTAGCTGCTTTCCGGATTAAGGATTAGCTGCAAGAGCTAGGATTGACTTTTTAGGTTGGGATGACGATCAACGCTTGCCGGCTTAACCGGGAACAACAGCACAGGCTACTAGCTACGCCGTCTTGGCATTAGCTGCTTTATCCCTCATCTCTCAGGTCTAATTCTTAGCTGCACTAGCTCCATTCTGAGCTTCATTCTTAGCGACTTTCCTGGTATGGTATTACCTTCGTTGGATTGCATCTTCCTTCCTGAACGCGGGGTATACTATACTACCGAGAACAAGGCTTGCCCGCTCGCCCTTGGCGGCAGGGCTTCGCTCACTTTACTGCTTAGCTACAACGGGAAAGAACAGCAGGGAATCGCCTAGCTAATACGAGGAACTCCTGCATCCCTCGTCTCTAAGAGTGGGAACTCCAATTCAACTCAAAGCTACAAGAGCGGAAGAAGCAAGACCGGATTAAGGATTCGCCTATCAGGAACTATGAGATGCCCCTCGTTTTCTCAGAAGCTACTTACTTTGATGGAAACTTCCTTCGCTCGCTGCAACTCCTTCTAAACCGGAATTAGCTCAAAGGCGAAACCGGACTTAGCTTTCAGTAGGAGTACAAGCAGAGTAGCTCTAAGGCAGGATCCTTTTCTAGGATGCCGGCTGGCACGCTTTCCTTTGCTTGGAACGTCTGGCTAGCTTCTCCCTCCCTCCCAGGGAGGAATCAGCTATCCTACTAATGCTTTGAACTCCTGGGAACTATCCCTCACTTTCTAAGAAGCTACTTTAGAGTTACTTCTCAGTCAAATCGAGGGTTGACTATTACCTGGTATTACCCGAGTTGGGATGGCTTCACTCCCTCTCCTTACAGTCGAGCATCTTTTTCCCTTGCTTTCAAAAGCAGGAACTTAGAAACTATGATTTAGAGCAGGGACTAGCTAATTACAGACTCCTGACAGCAGGAATTATTACAGTTATCTCAGAAGCTTTCAAACCGGGTAGTGAAAACCGGACTTAAAGCGGGTTTGTTCTTTGTTCTAAGTAAACTAGCCTCCTTCCTAGGAACTCAGTAAGTCGACGGGCAGGGGGGGTCTGACGATGCGGAGAGCAAACAAGAGATAGGCGTGGTTCAACAACTACATCTTCGCAAGACCAGTCTCGCAAACACGGTTCGTTAGCTCTGGGGCTACAATGCCACTCTTCCTAAGCAACATTTAGTAAGAACATCGATAGCCTGGCATTTCGTCGTATATCATACCAGCTCCCGCTTCGACATATAACTTTTCCAATTGCAAAAGGTAGCCGGGCCTAGCTTGCAATAGATCCCATAGCTTATCCTGTGCAGTTTCCGATAAGATAGAGTTACAGTAAATATTTTATATAATAAGTCAAATTGCTTATAAAATGCTATGCTTGGGATGGGGAATCAGACAGGAAAGAATCAAGAAGCTGCCTGTCAGGTAACTGATTGAATACATTGCCAGTCTCCCATTCCAATAGCTGCTAGTAGACAGAATCCAGTCAAAGTCAGCTTGCTTTTAGCATGTCACTGGTAACCTGATTGATAGGAGAGTTGCTAGTATAGCTGCCAGTACCTCTATCCTAATTGAATAGATATGCCTAGCAAGAAGAAGATAGCTGACTAGCTTGTTGATTTGAGGTGTGATCGGCATTCTATATAAGAATAGATTGAATTTATAGTCTGTCAGTGAGAGAAGCAGTGATCGAGAAAGTCCCGCCCTTAGCCAAGAGTGGACCAGGCCATATGGCGGTCCCGCAAAGCCGGTCACCGGTAGGCCTTCAAACCTCTCGCAATTTCTATTTATATTTAAGGCGAGCTGCTTGCTTATCGGCTCTTGTCACAATTGAATCAGAAGTAGCTGTAAAAAAGAAATATCGTAGTGTAGTTACAGTCAACACAGTAGCTTTAACGTGAACAGCGCTTTGTCGTATATTTCTATCTAAATAGGCTGCAACTGCGCTGAATGAGAAAGCCTTATTCCCATACAGTTTCCGAGACAAAGTCGGAACAAATTCTCTGGCCCCCGCCATTCTTCCCTCTATGGAACCAGGCAGAATCCCCAACTACGTTATAAAAGGGGTCTGGGCAATCTGCCCAATATCTTATAAAGCTGCTGCTACTTCGTCCCCTTCGTTGCCTCCTTCAATCAATCGTATTTCTGCTCGTGAAAACGGAAACGTACTTTAAGACCGAGGGAAGACAAAAAGAAAAACCAAAGGCGAGCTACTTTAATCAAAAAGAGTAGCTAGGACTCCCAATAAAGGGAGGCAGGGAAAAAAGCATTCATTTCAGTCTGCTTAGTCCGACCGCACCATTCCCCTTATCGTTCGGGCGCTACGGCCAGTAGCTCCCTCACTAAGCTTAAAGATAAAATAAGGCTAATTCAAATTAATGAATTCGATTTAGGTTAGGGAAAATCACTCCAGTCCAAGGTGAAGGTCTCTCTTATCTAGTGTTGGAAAGCCTTGGAAGAGACATTCAAAAGCTTTTCTAACCAAATAGATGAATGCCCGGGAAATAAGGCTGATGCCCGTGCCCTGCCAAGTCAAATTAGGTCGGTGTTCAATTAGTGCTCGCCCGACCACTCTTCTCTCATACTCCACCCAACACTCTGTATTTCGAAACCTCTTAATGGGGAATCACACCTTCCTTTCGCTTCTGCCGCTTTGATCTCTTGCGCCGCTGCTGGTGTTAATTACAATTCGGACGCGACTCACTGGGGGAAAATCCATTAGCATTCCTGCCAGCAAGGCAGATTTACATCGTCGGTCATTGGCGATTGCTTTCTTAGTGTGGCATCCCGCTGTCCACTGGTGATATTTGCATCTATAAAGATAGAGAGAGAGGCTAAGCTAAGCCTACGTAACGCTATGGGAACAGCTTTTTTTGTCCGCTTTCCGCTATGCCGCCACCTTGTGAAAGAAAACATCATATGTAAGTAGCATCTAGAATCCAGAGCAGCTAAGAAAATCGAGTAGCTTGCGGGCCGGTCGTCATTGCACACTAGCTTTTCAGTGGGGTAATAAAGTGTTCCGTTGGTGTTCTCAGTGCGACCTTGCTTGGTCAACAAGGGGATCAAAAGAAAGCCAGATATAGCATGTGTGCCGTGATTGACCTCTCAGTTCTTCTTTCGAAATTCTCGAAGATGATGAAGAGCTCTTATCGGCTTGAGGCTTCTTTTCAAGCTGAGTAGAAATATCGTAAGAGAAGCAAAAGAATGTTACGCCCAAAAATCCCATTTCTTTCTTGGTTGGCCTAACCCAACCGGTGATTTCCAACAAGTCTTCCCAGGGGCAGGGGGGAGCAGAGCAGATTCTTTTTTTTATTTTCATGGAGCCTATTTTCACATCTGCAATCTCTTTTTTTACCGCTCACCCGCTCTTCCTATACGCGTTTTTGGCCGTAGCATCTTTGCACACCTTCACCTCCACCTTCTTGAATTATCTCAACTCTCGCTTGGTGATTTATATGAATCAATCATTAGGTTTCGCTACGCAATTTGAGTATGGCTGGAAGGGAGTCCGCGCGATCCCGGTCTGGAAAAAGCCGAGCGAAAGTAGTCCAGAGGCCGAGAAAAAAATACAAAAGAACGGGCAGGAAAAGGTGGTGACGGGTGAAAATTCTTTTTCTGAAAAGGAGAAGGTGGTGTCCCATAAAAAAGGAGAAGGGGGGTATCTTGTCCGGTCAGATGAAAGTAATGGAAATTTTTAAATAGGTCCAGTCCAGGGGACAAATCAATAGGAAATGCCTCATTTAATTTAATAATATGCCTGACGTACCTTAGCCGTCGGTCGAGGGTCCACTTCATCCAGTCTCACCGACTGATTCTTGGTTTGCGGGGGCGGAAACCGATATTTCAAATATGTTTCCTAACCTTGCTCCAGCGGATCAAGGGGAAGACATCAGTCCCCATTCGGGTGCGGGGTCGAGCCCTTGCTCGACCGACGGCTCTATTGGCCCTGGATTTGAAGTGGAATGGCTCGACTCAGCCCTTATGAAAGGATTTAGTATCGGCTGTTCCGAGTTGGTCAAAGAATGAGATGGACTAGAGTCTACTGAGAGCGGCAAGGTATGTTGGTCAGGAACCCGCGGCTGATTCAGATACTGATAGGGGGGCTGCTGTTTACTTTGAGCCTGCTGCGCCTCTTGAAACCGCCCTGGTTGGTTGACCATCGGCAACCTCTTGGCTTATACCTCGGGGATTTCTAATGGTACTTGACTTGAAGTAGCCATATTGGCACTTATATTTTCTCTAGCCATACTAGAACTAACCTCGGAAGGTTCGTAGCCAAATGAGTCAAGTAAGGCTTGGAGATGCTCGGCAGAGGAAGAATTACTATTCACATAGAGGCTCGTATTGAGCCTACCTGTGAATAGATTATATATCTGCCCACATACCCAAATACCAGAACAGATATAAATGTTTAAACAAATAAGATAATATATATAATTCTCTGATTGATCTCGAATCGCTCTGATACCACATAGTCTCAGAGGAAAGCAGTCCATTATCTCAGCTCTGAGACTATGGCAGATTTTTCCGAACAAGGGTAAATCCGAGAACGAGCCGTGGGAAAGTCCCCATCGACCTTCAAAGCAGCATTTAACGCCTTTTTGAGATAGGTGAGAACTTTTCCTCTTTATTCAATCAAAAGAATCCTGCCTAGAAAAGGTTTCTCTGTTGTCAATCTCACTGGATCTCAGTTCGACATAAGATTCTTAAAGATTTGAATCGTCGGGAACGGAACTCTTCCATCTCTGTTCTGGTGATTCGTGGTTTTCTTCGAGAAGAATTCCCTGATAGATGAGCACATGATGTACATCACTGAGTTAGAAGAAGACCACCACTGGGTCATGCATTTGGCTGGCGCTCTGAACGATGCAAGAAAAAAAAAGGCATAAATAGAAGTCGATTCCACTTTTTTGTCCTGCTGAAAAAGCTTAGTAAACCGGTCTTCTGAATTCCCTCTGCTTTTCCCTGTTTGTTTTTTCATACAGGCAGCGTGGTTATAGTACTCAGATTGTTAGTTAGATTATCTCCTCTGATGTTACACTAAGTGATCACTGGAATCATAGATGTTTCTTCATGTTCAGCTAGTCTGTTAGTGATAGGCAATCCAGTTAGATACAAGTCAGTTCTCTTTATGTTGTAAGCCAGTAACTTTCTTTCATCAGTAGTCCTGGAAGAAGACGAAGACTCTTTCTAGGAGGTGTGAACTAAAGGTCTTTCAAGTCTTCAGGCCATAAAGTTGTTTAACGTACCGATATGTAAAGAGAAAAGACATAGGATAGGATAGTTTATTATACTTTCTCTAGCTATTTAGTTACAGCTTTCACTCAGAACTCATAGGAAAGAAACCTCCCAACACTCCTAAGTCATAACTCAATAACTCAGAAAGCTATTTTTCGCAATCCCTTTTCAGGAAGATTGAATTTAGCAGAGTGGGAATCATTAACTAATCTTGTGGAATTTTACACAAATACAGTTGGAGATCAATAAGCCAAAAGCTTTACTATAGTAAGGTCAGATTACATTACAGGAAGAGCACAGGTCAGTCTTCTTCATAAGTTCCCTCCCGTCAGGATAGGGCGAAAGTTGCTTTGTATTCAACGAGTGATTCAGAGTTGTCTTGCCTTTCTAAATTCAAGCATGTCTGTTATGCTAGTTCATCTATAGAACGTCAAGACCTTGTCTTCCGTAAGCTAGATACCCGAGAAAGTAGATTAAGGTCATACTTTTTCCTTAGAAAAAAGCCCACCCACGTCTGGTCTGGGTCATAAGTTTGTCTGCCCATTAACAACAAGAAAGCCAATTCATAGCGCAAGGAGGATAAAGGAAGGGTAGGAGCTATCCAGTAGAATGCTAGGGCACAAAAGCAAGAAGAGGACCTCGCTACACGAATTGAAAGGAAAGCTCGGACTTCTAAAAGGCTTCGAATAACATACATAATATCGTTCTTTTTTCCTCCAGCAAGGAGCAGAGCCAGTTCAACTCATGAAATGGATGCTTTCGTAGGGACAGTATGCCTTTTTCTTCCTAAAGCTAGATAAGGCCTGACCGGCTTCGCGGGATCATTTCCACTCTCTGGCTAGGCACTCTTTTTGTAGGCCTGAAAGCTCATTCCTAAATAGGAAGGCTAGGAATCTATTGACAAAGTTCATGCCACGACGATCTATATGGAAGGGCAGTTTTGTTGATGCATTCCTGTTGAAAAAGTCTTTTTTTCTTCGAGATGTCCGGCTTTATTCCCTCTTCCCATTGACAAGGTTACCTTTTGAGCTAGGAAGTCACGGATAGATCCTTCCCTCCCATCATACCTTATGCTGAATATGTGCTCGGAAGCAACTTTCCAAAAAACATTGTGGGAAAAGAGCATTCAAAGGCATCCAAAGCGAAGATCTCCTCCACGTAGACGATAAGAAAGACGCTGCTCCCGCTCGTAAGCAAGTAAAGATTCAAAACATCTTTACCTCACCCACCGATCGAATATAAGGATTCCCCTGGTCAACCCGCCGGGGAAAGAGAACCGGAAGCACCAACTATAGATGACTAGCGAAGTCAAATGAAACTCGTTTTACGTAGTCATCGAAAGCTGCGCTCTGACGTTCTTCAAAAGATCCAAGAGGATATTAGGCTAGAAAGAGCTTCCCGGGATTCAAATGAATGAGTATCTCGATTACGTATCAAACAACCGAGATTCCCTGTTGAATTCCGGTCAAAGCCTCGTTTACGAGTTCACTGTCAGGGTCAACGATTGGGAACGGGAGCAAAGGCACTTCCCCAACCCCGTGGACGACGTACCATAAGACTTTCTTTTTTTACTCTGTCTCGAAAAAGAATGAATTTGGTGCACTCCGTTCGTAGACTCGATTGACCCTGGAATGGGAAGACGTACAAGCTCCACCTTCAAAGGAGAGCTATGTAGACAGATTTATTGGTCTTTACTTTCGTGTTTGGAGTAGGTGATAATGAGGAAGAGCAAGGAGATGGCTTTTTAGCCAAAATTGTGCGGGTAGCCCCCAATCAAGCGTAGCGATCACTGAACGATTTCTTCCTCTATTATTATTATACAATATTCTTGGATGATATAGATGGTGGGAACAATGAAGCGGATTCTTCATCTGTAGGTTGCAATCCGTATTCTTTCTTTTCTCGATCTACTGCTTGCTTTCGCTTATCCGACGCACTCACATCCAACTACTTAAACTGGGACGGGACCAATCATGTTGATTGCCTATCCGACCCAGCTCTAACAACTGGTTTGGTTTTTGAATCACAGACTTTATCCTCTCAATCGGAGAGGCCTCTAGTCCCCAGTTCTATTATAAAGATATTCCTTATTTCTCCAAGGAAAGCAGACAGTCTATTGCGGATCTTCACTTCAATCATAGGAAGCAGAGAGGACTGGATCTGGATACCGTAAGGCACATGCAACAACACGAAAAGCGTCAGATAAGGGGATGTGACCATGAAGAGGTTGGACTGGTTTTGACCGGTTCTCTCTTTCGGTAGCAGACACCGGGATAGGCTAGGCTGGGAAACCTTATTCGATACGATAGGACAGGTAAACTAAGCAAGGCCAGGGTCGAGAGCCCATTTCATATTCTCCGGTTCCATTCCAGATCGAGCGAGCCAATTGATTGATCTTTCACCGGGGAGAAAGCTGCAGGAACAGCAAACGGAAAAGGAAAGGGTTGTAAATGAAAAACAGCTTGGGTTGGCCTTTCAATGAACCATCCCCCTTCCCTCCGTCCCTGTCAACTAGAAAGCTAGTAAGCAAGCGATCGGCAAAAGACAAGCGGTCTGGGATTAATAAATGTCAGAAGGCCCCCTTCTCTTGCTTCCCCTTTAAGTGACAAAGGGGGTTTCGCCGCTCCGTCAAAGCTTGATTTCAGGTTCAACTCCCTGAAAGCTTTCGACTTGATTGACCGATTTAACATAGGCGTTTTCTGGAAGAACAAGCTCTCCTTCTGTGCGCATCGATCGACCAAGTAGGGAGTTGCATGGGTGTTCAACGGGCCTTCCACCGGAGTTCGACGAACAGAGCTCTCCTAACAATCCAATAAAAATCTTTCTGGACGGTTTCCCACCTAATGCTACCTTTGATTGACCGGGTTTACAATGGGTCGGTGCTGCCTTTCCTACCCTTGCTCTAGCCACAGCTTTTGGCTTTCACTTTCAATATTGATCTCCAACTGTATTCGTATTTGGTAACTCTCTTTCTAGTGGATCTTAATCTCCCCCCATGGTATCACTTTGTAAACTGGCTATAGGACTTGAGGATATATATATATATGCATATGATATGGATTTGGAGGATCTTCAATTGGATATTCAACTAGCACTGGAAAACTGGCTGTATCCGCGACTGGAAGGTATGGATTTATATATATATAAGTCATCAACGGTTCAAATCAAATCCGAGATTTCTAACTATACATATATAGATGAAGAAGTAAGTTCTTAGCTTTCTGAATGAATGTAAGATCGGAACTCAAAGGAGAATGTGGTCATAGGATTTGTTCTCAAATAGGTAGATAGATTAGAAATGGCTATCAATGGTATGTAATGGGGCTAGAAGCAATAGGAATAAGACTTGTTGCGAAGAATACTAGTGAATTTGAATGCCCAAGTTGGCATCTTCTGCCGGGATCTCTCCTAACGGCTGTATTAGATTTCGAGTCCCTATTTCAGGAAGAGTTTGAGTCCACTTACAGCGACGAAGGGAAGATTAGGATCCCAGCAACTTTCCATTGATGCCGACCCAACTTCTCATTAGCTCCTCCTCCTCGGGAGACCTTGGAATTCTTTTTTTTTGTTTTGTACGGGCTTGTTCTCTCCACCTATCACCAATGCTTCAAAGCAGTCTGGAAAAGTAAAGAGATTCTTGTCCCTGCGGAGATGAATCCTTTTTGAGGCGCACCATATCTATCTTATAGCTATCCGACCTCTTTGCCTAATAAGCCCGAAAAGCCCAACAATTGATAACTTCTGTCGTCGGGAGAGATCAAACTTTCTCCATTCGTGACCCCTATAAATCATACTTAGATTAGAAAGAAGGTTTAGTGAGATTTAGTCTTCAACTAATTGCATAGATAAAGTCGTGTATTGTATCTGACGATCGGAAGGCATCTAGCCCATTCTATACCGGGATATTGAGGTTCGAATCCTCCTTGATCTCTAGTGCAAAAAGTGCGTATTGCGCGTCAATAAGGAGATCGGATCAAGAAGCCGAAGGCCCAGTGTAGCTTTAGTAAAGCCGGCAACCTAACCAGCTAAGATCCATTTCCTTCTGGGTAAGGAGGTAAGGAAAAAACAACCTCTGCCCGCTTCCCTGGAACTAGCTTTTTAGCTTCGGTAAGACTAAGTCAGAAAGGAGGAGTTGTAGCGGGAGGTCTCACCGAGTCAACAAACTGTAAGCAATTCTCTACCAATCTGTCTTTGGATTGGTGTGCTTGGTCATTAGGTCTTTCCCGACGGCCAAGTAAGTAAGGCTTGAGCATCGGACGGTGTTAATACGTCTGTGATGTCTCGGCGAAGAGAGGCCTAGAGTAGGTTGGTGAGTAACTGAGCTCTGGCGAAAAAGATATAGCTGGAGATAGACTAGATCCCCCATTTCTAAGGTCCTCTCTCTTCTGTGCTTATTAGCATAGTACTGCATCCTCAGCTGTGCTTTAGCGCGCTGATCCTATAGAATCTGAGTCATATGCTCTCTTTCCTGTTGGAGGAAGTGAATCTATAACCGCTGCTAGTTCTGGTACAGTAACCGGTGGTAGTCTTTGGCTAATTGTGAAAGAATCTGCTCTTGGGCAAAGTCCTTATACTTGGCTTGGCCACTTGGAAACAGAGGAAATATAGAATGGGAAGCCAATCTGGAAAGGGGAAGGCCATTTTTGGCAAGGTGCGGAACTCTTCCATGGGTGCAAGAGGTTGCACAGGCTATGCTCCTGCATTGTATGCCCGACAATTTGGGTTTAAACAATTCATTCCCAGAACAACGGGTTTGGCTTAATTCACGTACTGGTTTGGAAAAGAAGGCTCACAGGAAAAGTTGGAAGCAGTTAGAGAAGACTGGAAAGGAAGAGAGTTGGTGATACAAGATGGGGGAGCATTCCGACCCTCTACCGCAGCTGAGTATCCTAGATGGCAACAAGGAAGAGGAAGAGATCGGAAAGAGCCTGAGATGTTCGATAAGGGGCCTCGGCAGCAAGAAAACCAGCTTCGGCAAGCCTCAGGGCATGAGCACCTGCAAATGCCGCAAGATGACCTGGAAACTTGGGCAATGAGAGCTCAGTTTTGGCGAGAACGGTATGACCGGCTCAGAGTCACGTGTAGGGAACTCTCTCTTCAAGCTTTCTATCTAGCAGAACAAGCAGAATAGATGTTTGGGGCAGAAACCGACGTCGGTCGGTGAAACCGGTTTGTTTCCCAGTGTGCTGAGCTGCGAGGCCAGATGGATCATGTGCTGAGGAATCCACGAACAGTTATGTAATGAAAGAAGAAATGAGTATTAAAGATGTTTTATACTTAAGACAATATTCATCTTTATGCAATGAAATTTCCTGTTCTTGGTGCCTCTGGGTGTGCGAGTTGGGGGTTGCAACCCTTAATTTTATAAGGACAACTGCGTTCCAACGACGCGTATAGAAAACACCCGGTTTTCTAACGTGCATCCGAATAAGCTCATCAATCCTGTATCTTTCACTATCAGTCGACAGAGAGCTCAGCTACCGCCCTTACTCTTGAAATTATTAAGGGCCTGGTTCTATTTTAAGTCCGCTTCCAAGCCAAGTGTACTCTTCTGGAATGAATACTCAGCCCCTCTAGTACACATGCTATTACGCCGGAGCGCAGAGCCGTTTGTCATCGAGAGATTGGACATCCCAGCCACAGAGCTCCACAACTATCAAAGGAATCTCCCCTGACAGAAAGGGGTCCCACAGTTGATTGGGAGTTTCGGGAATCTTCGATAGGAGCATTAACAGTACCTGAATAAGCAGCAGTTGTTTCGTGGATTGGAATCTCGAATTCTCAACACTAATCCCCCTCTTTTTTCGTCTCGACATTCTTGGGGCTAACTCCTAAAGCAATCACGGTAAGTTCACTTCGGGAATCAATACAATAAGACTGGCACCTTCGTTGGATCATAAACGCAGGTTTTTCGGCCTTTAATCGGCCTCTGAAAGAAGAAAAGTCTGACGTAGAATAGATGAAATAGAAGAGGCTCTTGGGAAAGAAATGGAGAGTCATTCGTGGAAAGTGCGTACGCGAGATGGAAGTATGGTAGTGGTAGTGATCGATCAATCGGCAAAACTGGGAGCTGTATGAGCGGTAACGTCCACGTACGGTTCCCTGAGAAGGGCGGCGGGAGTGATGGAGCTCTAGCGAACCCAGAGCTCAACCGGAGCTCGAGTGGGTGGCTTTGTCTGATCACTCAATGCTGCTACAGGCACTCATGACCAGCTCATAAAACAGGTTGGCCCCTATCCGACAGATAGAGATAACGCTTACCGAGGCCCACCGTAAAACCTCGTGCAGATGGCATTTCAAGCCTCACGAGCAGAATCTTTTTCTAAAGCTAAATGGGAATAGTGAAAGAAAGAGAAGGGGCAAAGTGGTTGAAATCCCTTCAGCCTTGAGTCGAATTTTATGATGGTAAAATACCTCCGCAGATCGAAGGATTTCCATAAAGCTTAAACTGATTGATCAGAGCAGTCCTACTGGATCACAAGCAAAGCTTGAGCATCTTTCTTTCCCAACGCAGCTACAAGAGATAGATATGGAAGACCCGCGGTATATAGAGCAACACTGGGGAATCAATATGAAAGGCTAAGATACCTATTCGTCAGGAAAGACTGCGTCAGTTACTCTTCTTCTCTTCAATCCGGTACCAAGACCTCTATTCTATCTGCAGGTCAGAGCCAGTCTCAATATCTGTATCTGCAGGCAGAGATCTAACTAGCAGTAAGCTCATTCCCTGTAAGTTGGTCAGGTCTATTCTTCGCTCTTAGCCTTTTAAAATTTTAATTAGAAAGATAGGTTAGCCTTGTTCAGCTTGCAAGGCAAAGAAAAAGAAATTGTTATAAAATGCATTTCCCTTTGTAGAGTTTTTCAATGTCGGCGGATCCTTAGTTTAGTAAGGAGATTTGATTTGACCCGAACCCCATTCTTCTTGTAATTCATTGGCAAATAACCCGAAAAGCCTTTTGTTTATGAATTATGAACGGAAGAAAGTGGGCAAACCCACTGAAAATTCTAAAAAGAGTCTTTCTTATCCTTACTCTTTCTTATCTAGGCCGGGCCTTGCTCTTTGTTGGCCTCACTCTTATATCTTATAGTTATGGGGAAGCAGCCCTCTCTTCAACCACACCACATATTCTGACTTGAAATACGGAAAGTTGCACTGACTATTTGGCTTAGGCTGGCTCTTTACCGCTCTGTGGGCAGGTCAGTCTGCTGCAAACAAAGAAAGATCATTATCTGTGTCACCTCCTTCTTCTATTTCTATTATATATATATAGAATCTTCCGAGGACCCACGACAGAGATGATTGTCCAGTCTCTTTACAGAGGCTCTGGGATTGAACTTTATAGATAGGGTTCTCACAAACATGATTCGTATTTCATGTCCTCTTACGTTACGTCAAGCCTTTACTCAATAGGGGCACGGCTTTAATTTAAGGAGGAAAGGTTCCAAGCTTTCTTTTCGGCAGTCGGTTCCAACCGGACACGGGAAAAAGGCCTCTTGCTAACAGGAGAGGTTTCTAACTAACTTCATATCTATTCGTAGATCGGGTAATCTAAAAAAGTCTGTTTTCAAGTGAATTTCTACTTTTGAAATGGACGAGAGCCTTTGCCCCAAGCCAGGATAACTAACCAACCAATTTCCTGATCCACTTGAATTTCTACTTGACTAGTAGAGCCGGGCAGGCTACTGTTCTTGCTACGACGAAATCCTAAAAAAATGAAATCTGTTCCCGGTAGCAAGCATTGCCCGCAGCTGATCTAATACTAGCAATGACTAACTGACCAAGCTGATCCAGAAAGGAAGAGGACAGAATATACTCTCTCTTACGCTTTCTTCAAGGCTAGAAGAGGAAGCCCGTGGGGATGGCTAATCTAATAAAAAATCTATCTTTCAAAATTGCCAAAACCTAAGCTCAGACTGGACTAACTGTCCAAATTCACAAAGAGATTTCTCCTAAGGACTTTCACTGGTTGTGAGCTTGATAGCCAAGCAATCTGAGTGGCTTTCGCTCCTGGTACAATTTCTCTCCAAGATTTAGAATTGGAAGTCGATTTAGCAAGAGTCAGTCAGTGTGATGGAGTCTTGTAATGGTTCTATCTATCTTAGAATAAGTAAGACGGTACTCGAAATAGGCCCAGAAACTAGCCTTTATTTCTTCTAAGTAATGAAAGGAAGTGGAAACGAAAAGATGACACCCGATGGTTCTACCCCCTGCTCGGGGAAGTTGGTATGCTGAAAAGCTGCGACTTATCACTCGATATTCTATCTTCCTTCGCTTCCTTCGTTTTCACACGGAGGAGATGAAGTATCTTTTTAGTCTTCACACTAGATGGACACCATCCTTCCTTATCGTGGCGTCTTTGCTCTGTTCCGCGAAAGTACCTCCACTTAGTTCGGCTGCAAACTGCTCCTTAAACAGCCTGGGATGTAGTCCACCTTCTGCAACGGATTCCCTCAGTCTTTTTCCTATCCTATCTTTAACACGGGGGACTCCTATAAGATATAAGCTTTAACACAGGGAACTCCCGCATCTAAGACTCCTACCGTCTCTAGTTACCCGGATCTTTCATTCTCCTCTTACACCCTGAAGAACTTGGGAACTCGTATATCTCTTAAAGTCAAAGTAAGGTTTTGTATAGCGGCAAAACATGGTGGTGCTGCTTTCACTAGCTAGCCTATGCCTATATTATATAAATAATAAAAACGTTTCCATCTTGAAAGGTTCCTCGCTCCCTTCTTTCAAAGGATCTTTTCCGTTCCTTTAAATTCAATAGGTCGGTCTTCCCGCTTAATCAGTACTTCCGTCTGAGCTTTTCTAATCAGACCTTTATCCTTCTGTGAGCTAGTATATTTACTTTCTTTCTGGGTGAGTATAAACTTCTTCTTTTGCCTAAGCCTTTGAGAAGAGAAGGCTCACTTGAACCCGGGTTGCTGCTGACCCGATCACTCTATTAGAACTTCTCCTTAAAATATCTATTTTTTTAGTGACGAGCAACTCTCGTATTCTGTATCGCTACGCCCCCCTTTGCCTTGAACTGGGCAAAAGCCTAGAACGCGTTCTACACCAGTTACCACAGCTGCCTTAGCTTTCACTCATTTCAGCCTTTGAGCAAGTGAAGATTCAAGAAAAAAGGATGCCACCGCGGAAGAGTCTACGTTGACCAAGCTTAGTTCACGCATGATGCCTGAAACGAATCCCGGTGAGTAGAAGTGGCTGCCCATTTATTACCTCTTTTCTTCTGATTCTGCCTGACTGCACAGGAAGACCCAGACCAGACTTCCATTTTCACTTGTAGAGGTGATGAAAATTTATAAGGGGATTGGTAGCGCCCCTGATTGAGACTAGACCATTAATAGCCCTTAGGAAATCCCCTGAATAGTTGCAAAAATCGGTGAGTTTCATTAGGATATTAATTAAAGCTGTAGTTTTGAGGGAAGTAGTCTTACCTCGGCTCTCAAGGCTTTGGGCGAAGTCCATTGGTCCGGCGCTCGGCGAGGGGCTTTATCGGAAGCGGGCTTTGGACAGAGCAGACGGGGAACCTCCAAATAGCACTTAGTCAACCCCTAATCGTTACTCTAAAAAGTCTGAGCTTGGTCGGTTAATCAATAGTTAGTCTTCGCAGGCATAAATATTTAATCGCCATTGGCGGGTATTGCACGCCGCCCATCTCTATACGGGCTTGAGTGGGGCACAGGGCAGCAAAAGAATAAGGCTCAGCCAGCGCAGCCCTAGCGCACTCAACTCAAGCAGCGAAGGAAGAGGGGCGGGCGGTGGGTTGGAAGGCTCAGGACACGAGATCGATGAAGAGAGATGTATACGCGATTGACTTGATCTGCGGTCACACTCACGCTTTCTGCTCAAGAAAGCTATCGACTGAGTTCACATGGTCCCTCGTAGATCAATGGTAAGGCATCACCCTAGCTTCGACCCACTCGCTCATGGTAGAGCGCTTAGCGGGTAGGCCCCGACTATTCGTAACTAGAGGGTGACGAAGGAAGCTTGACGATTTTGTTTTCGCGTTACGGATACATTATAGGCTATGAGTAAAAAACTTAACGCACAAGCCAAGCTAAAAAGTAAAAAAGGCTAAAAACGGCCAGTTTCGCGCGCCACAACAGCCGTTTGCAAGGCCTTTGCCCATGAGACCTCGCTCCTGCCGTTTTTGCTTCAGAAATGATGGTTCCTGGCGCGAATTGATGGATTTTTCTCACAGGACTTGAAAAAGGTTCGAAATCGAGTTCCAAAGAAAGGGGAATTGATTGCTAATAGCTGGAATCAGACTTTGATGATAGCTTCAAGCGAAGGGCATTCACTTTCCATTGAAGAGGAAGAAATGCTTGCAGTTCGAAGTTCCGATCCCGGTTTAGCTGGACTCGTACCTGTCTCTTCCTTATCTGTCCGAAGAGAGGTGGCTAAGGTGGGTTCCTCATGGAAGTCTACGGTTTCTGCTTAACCGGTCAGCTCGCCCGGATTTTTCCCATCAACTAAAGAGCAAGGCTAACCGGCCTTTTACTAAAATGGCTTTCCCAAGAGCTAACACAACTCTTTGATTTTATGGTACTTCCTGGTAAAGCAGCGAAACGATTACCCGAGACACTAGCTCTCTAAATGTTAGTCGCTATCTTTGATGAAGTACCGTAGAAGCGGATTATCTCTTCCTTTATGGCGGAACCAGACAATCTGCCTTGACTTGGATAGAGCGGAAGCATAAGTAAGCGGCATGAACCTTGTTGATCAGCGAAGGATATAGCTAAAGAAATACCTGCATCTGGCTTTAATTCGGACTTAACTAACCCGGAAGTTTGGTTATCTGAGCTAGTAAATATTTATAGCGCAGGCTGGCCAATGGCTTACAGTAGGACTTATTATTATCCCGGGACTGTGACTTTCACTGGGAAGGAGGAGCTCAAACAAGGTTCAAAGATCTCCAAAGTATGGTTGAAAGAAGTAGCTTCAAAGCAAAGCAAGGATTGACTTTTAGTTAGGCTGACTGGATCGTGAAACTTCGTTGGATTGATTTACTTTCTTAGGATGGGCTGCCCTTATCTTCCCACTTCGTAGGATGTGCTTTCAAAAGCAGGAACCACAGCTTCAATCGGAACATTCTTAGCTTCTAAATAAGATCGCTCCTCTCCTTATCAGTCGAGTTACCGTGGGTCAGCCTCTCGCTTCGCTCTCCCACCATATTATGATATTTTAGTGTGCAGAACAGGTAGCCTATTTACGTTACGGAATATACCGTATTAGGTGATGACGTGGTTATCGCTGATGAGGAGCGGAGCAGCTCGTACGAAGTATATCATATAGCTATATGAGGACCAGAGGGAGAGGCTGTGGCCTTCGTGTATGAGCAAGAATTGAGTAATCTAGGCCTTTCGATCTCGTATTCGAAATCCTTGATTTCTCATTCCGGTTCAACGGAGTTCGCTAAGCGGTTCAGGGTGAAGGATTTGACAGTGGATTTATCTCCAGTGTCTGCCAAAGCCCTTCTGTCAGCTCATCGCCCCATCAGGGATAAGACAAGAATGATTTCCAGCTTCGATATTTGCTGCTATTCCTTAGTCCTATCCACTTTTGCTGGAAAAATAAAGGGTATACACTTTTGTTGACCGCTTCTTCGACTTTTTCATTTTGATCCGTGATCAGAGGTTCTTCTGTTGGAGTTCTTATCTATATAATATCCATTAAGATTCTTTCTCTGAGGGCGTCGTGCACCAGCCCGAACTGATTCGGTGATGGTAACAAGACTGACTCCATCTGTCTCTGAGATCCGAGAATAACGTATGCCATAGATATCCGGAAATGTTAATCGATTTAAGGTAAGATTTACGTAAGACCTTTTGCCCTTTGAAAGGGCTTTCCACGAATCTTAATGATTTAAAAGCTCTTCCGAAAAGATACTCCCCTGGAAACTGGCTATTTGGAAGGTTTGAGGGATGAAAACGGTGCTGCTATAGAATTAGAATACCTTCTTGTCGAAAGAACCACGGTTAGGATGGATGCCCTCTATCAAGAGCTCTTACAGATGTGAAACTTTTCCCTCCGACATCGGCTTTTTCTCAGACTTTATCCAATCCAAAGTAACTGGCTGAAAGGAGAGGGACAGGCCCGGGAAAGCAGAAGAGAAGAAGAATATTATGCCCTGCCCACTTTCTTTTAGTAGCTTTTTCATTTTTATTCTCGCTGCGATGACCAAGAAAGCATTATTTTGTAAATACTATTTTATTAGTTCAACTTCGGAGTAATTTCAAATTATTCTTGCGAGAATAAAAAAGCTTTTTGATCGCATCTGAAACCACAACAAGTGCGTGCATTTCCCCCTTGAACTAACCTTTTAGGCACGAAGGGCATTCTGAGGATGTATTTCATCAGCCAGGCACCCACAATAATATTGATTTGTTTTGAAAGTAATTTTTGAATTGTTTCTGAGTCCTGTGCCTGTTTTTCTTTAAGCTCATTAAGCTCAACCTTAATAGCTTTTATTTCTTCCTGGAGGCTTTGGACTGAAACAGTTGATTGTTTTGAAGTCTTCTTTCTACCCAATATGGCCGTAAGGTCATATGTGTTTTTTGCAATAGAGGGTAGAATAGAAGGTTTTTGTATTGGTTGTTCTTCAAAGGTTTTTAAAAGTTTTCCTAAAAATTCCTTTTGTAGTTGAGAATCTTCAACCTGTGTAAGGATTTCTAAGAGTAACTTCTGATCTTTTGAAAGAACATTGATTTTCAATTTGGGTTTTGTAAACAGTTCATTTTCTGTTTCAGAATTCGAACTGGATGATGAACTTGTGATTAATTCATCAATTTGTAATCCTTCTTCATTTTCTGTGGGTTCAGAATTACTGGACTCACCTTCAGTTTCAACTAAAAGAGCAGTTATCTTATTAATAACTTCTTCTTCTAATTGTAACTCATGAAGTTTTTTGTTTAACTTGCAAAAATTTGCAGTGTGGCCTTTTTTACCACATTTGTAGCAAGTCAAATTTTTGAATTTTGTTTTGGATTGAGGACTAGGTTTGCTAGTCTTTTTTGAAGGTTTTTTGTAATAGGAATCTTTTTCTGGTTTTGAAGAGTTTTTGTATTTTTGGGATGATTTTTTGTAAGGTTTTCTGCTACAACTTCCTCCACAATCTGGAGTAGGATTCTTGGTTCCTATTTCAAATTGTTTGCAGAAAGATCCTAACTCTTGACGAGTTTTTCTCATTTCCCATTTTAAATGTTTTTGTAATTTCAAATCCTGACAAATCTTTAAACCTTCTTTTTGAGTGAGACTAACTAGTTCACCATAGGTTAATTTATCATACGGGATTTGATTTCCAAATGCTTCCTTAATTTTATTCCTAACCTTTTCTCCTAAAAGGGTCGGAAGTCCAGCAAGGAATTTTTCTTTCCAAAAAGGTTGATTAGAATCTTCTCTAAGCATTACCCTAGTAAGGAAAGTGTTTTTGTAATACTGAAAATCACTCAGTTTTTTGCATCTAAGGTTTGAAAGGAGTTCGGCATTCTTATCCTTAAGATGAGATGGATCACCTACGAAATGTAAGGAAATTGTTACAATCAAGGTGGCTACTGCATCTGGGATTGGTTGGCCTAACTCATCAAGAATTGGCACGCCATCTTCTTGAGTTTGTATGGATTCTAGAATCTCAGATTTTTGTAGGTTCGTGAGATGATAATCCCACCATCCTTTGAGCTGTCCTGAGAATCCTGCAATGAGGAGTTCAGCAATAGCTCTGTCTGGGGTTCCAGTTTGGGTTTTGTAAGCATTTGCTGCCATGGTCATTTGCTGGAGCAAATTCAAGATGTTGTATTCAGACATACCATCTATGTTCCATTCATAGACAGTAGAGGCATTGAATTTAGACTGGGTCAGAATTTCAGATCTATTTTCTATGCCTAAGTCTGGAGCTGTTATTGGAAGGGGTGTTGCTACCCGCGGCCAATAAAGTCTATTGATTTGTAAAGGTTTTGAAGACTGAATTTCTTCAGCTTGGATAGACTGGTTTTCTTGGCTTTGAGCATCTGAATCTTCCTCAATTATATTGACACTTCTTTGGGAAGTTTGAGGTGTTTCAGGTGCTACTGGAGTAGAAGTTGAAGCTTCTAGCCTAGTTTTCATGTCTCTCAAAGCTTGGATAAATTCAGAATTGCTGTTGTTTTGTAAATCTTTTTGACTGTTTTTGGAATGGTTTGAAGATTGGGTTTTTTAGTTTTGTATCTGGCTTAGTTTCAACTTGGGAAACTGTAGCCTGTTGGTTTTGTTCCATTTTTTGTAATTGCTTACCTATGGTATGCAAATGGGCATTTGTAAAATTATTCTGTAAAACAATATTTTTTATGTTCACAGAATCATCTTGATTTACGGTTTTGTAAGGGGCTGCTTCTACAGATTGGTCTAAATGAGGAATTTTTACCTTCCTAAGAGGAGGATGTTCAGACTGTATTTTTCTACCATCTGAAATTTCCCATTCAGGAACTTTATTTCTAACAGTGACAGGATTAACAGACAGTTTTTCTTCTGTTTTCTTTAGAAGATCTTTTAGAGCTGCAATGAACTCTGATTGATTATCTTCTAACTCCTGTTGTTTAGGTTTTGAAATCTGAGAAGGTTTTGAAATTGGATCTGATTTTTTGAAAGTTTTTGGAGTTTTGGAAAACGGATATGAAATGTTATGCTGTTTAGCATACATCTCAAACCAATCAAAGAAAAGAATATGAACTTTGTGTTGGTATATAAAGTCATAATATTCCTTTTGAATTTCTTTCCTTTGATCATTGAAATTTTTGAAAAACCACATTTGCTTTTTATGATTTTTAGGAGAATAAAAATCATCATGCAAATATTGTCTGTCTACTTCAAATTCTTTTTCAAGCACATTAAGTTCATGGTTTACATTTTCTGTAATGGCTGAAAAAGTAGGTGAAGTGGGTTCTGAAAAGGAGTCAGAATCCGCGACAAGAAGTTCATCTTTCCCAAGCGCTTCATCCTCATTCTGTCATCAAAACGATTATTGGCTACTCAAAGGCCACCTCTGAGAGTGAGAAATTGGACTGGATCACCACCACCGCTTCACTTACGCTTTCTCAAAGTAAAAGCTCTTCTTCTGCCCTTAAGGAAGCCGACTCTCGTCTCGACCTCTGGGATAAGATCTGGATCATGGCTTGAGTCTCACTGCCCATAGTAAACTCCTTCTCGTTGGCGGAGCAGAAGATTCTTGCTCAAATGGCGCGGCTTCAAGCGGGGAGACTCGGCTTGTTTTCTCTTTCTGAAGACCAGCTTGCTTCTCGGTCTCTTACCTCCTTCTAACGCTGCCGGAAAGGCCTATTTTTAGCCAATGATGGATTTCTCGCGCATCAATTCCATTCCTGGATATCAGGGGCCGGCCCAGCAGGCTTCTTCAAATATCCCCTACGGTGTTTTGACCGTTCTAATTCCGATGAAGAAGACCGACTTTTCGCTACGCCCTTAAAGAAGAAGAAGCTCCTCAATCTGCACTGAACTTCAATCTGCACTGAATCCTTAAAGAAGAAGCTCCTCAAACGCTACGCCCTTACCTTAAAGAAGAGGCATGAAGAAAGACCCTTCGCTCCTCAATCTGCACTGAACTCGATTGGAAGAGGCATGGTCAAAGAAGGCAAAGAAGGCGTCGCATAGCATAGTAGCACTGCCTAATGCGGATTACGTCATCAGCCTAATGGCAACAAGAATGTTATAGCAACAGTCTTCTCGATCAACACAGGTCTTGAAGAGCCAGGAAAGGGCTTCAAAGCAAAGATCTGGTTGATGCCATATCTCTTCTGGATATTGAACCCTTTTGGGAACAGGAAAGCCAATAAGAAGCAGTTTCGCACTAACGAACTATAGAGAATCCGTAGTAGAAATAGGGAAAAAGAGTTCAGGTAATCGGGTAATCGGTGAATCAGGTGTTATTCCTCTCGTGGAGCACTTTCCCAATTTCTCTGTTAATGTTAACCAGTGCAAATTCATAGGCAAGCAAACCTGGCTTCGTACCTTGCTTCGCACCGGGATCACAAACGGTATCTCACATGCCAAGGTAGGGCTTTTTCTCATTAATCTTCTCTTACACTGTAACCCTCTTTCTTATGCAATTTATCTTATGCAATTTCTAGAGAAAGAAGGGATAGATCCCCAGTACAGTAAGAAGGAAGAGTAAGAGCGGGTAATCGAACTCAAGTGAAGCATTCAATGTCGGCTAAGCATACTATATGAAATGTCGGTTAAGCATGCAATATAGAGTAGGGCTGTGTCAGCTAAGCATGCAATAGAGAAAATGTCGGCTAAGCATGCTTTCTATAGAGCAAGCAATCAAAATCCCCCAATGCTTGGCTGGAAGCAAGGTCTTGAAGAGCCTCTTCTGGACGAGCACTGGAAATCCTTTCTTCTGGACGAGCAGAAGAGCCTTTTCCTCACTCTTCCTCAGTAGTTGCCTCAACTCGAGAAATGAACTTCTTTCCGCTATCCTGATCAACCAGAAATTATTATGTTCGCGATTCTTCATCCACCGATGCAGCATTGCATTGATAAGAGTGGAGTGCGAACATTTTCCATTAATTGAACCTCCATAAAGGCGTCAAACTCTCGCCCGTACCCCCATCCAATGGGGAGGTCAAAGTGGGCTTTGATACCCCTCATGACTTCACCCTGCGAATTCCCATAAGCATGCACTATCAGCTATTCGCTTCGCGCCTTTGCGTGCATCGAAAGGTCGAGTTTGAAACTTCGCTTGTTAGCGGGTTCTTCGCTACGCCCCTTTCTCCGACTCCGCGCTACGCCCCTTTTTCCAACCTCTTCCAATTCAGTTTGAAACCAGATCTTGGGGAAATCCAGTTTTCGACCAGGGAACCTCATTTACCGGTTCTTCTTCGCTACGCCAATCACCTTTTCTGCTTCCAATAGCAACCAGTGATTCTTCCAACACGAATTCGACACTCTTTGAACCGGTTTTTGCTAGTGCTAGAAGGAGAGAAATGAATGTACGAAGGGGAAGGTGCAGAAGATTTTGAGCACTTTCAGAAACATACCAAGCAGGATCTCGTGGGAGCAGGAGAAGCAGAAAGAGCTTAAGCGGTAGGAGATTCGACACCAGAATGATTAGACTCATGCTTTTAGCGCTAGGATTGGAATAACTCGACCGGTAGGGAGAGGAGTGGAATACCTAATCCCACACCCTACTTAGACTCATAAAAGGAGGAGTGGAAAACCCATTTGCATGAGTGGAGGGGGCATATTAGCTTAGTACCAAGATGGAACTAGTGATTCCCTTGCTTGATAGTCAAGGATAGGATAGTCTTTTGGAGTGATGCTTGCTAGTTACCGCACCGTGGGTCCTTCAACCAGACAAAGAGGCTAGGCCCCTCGTCATGTCTTCCTTTCCCTGGTAAGGTCGATAAAGAGATTGAAGAGTAATTTTATCCCATAGGTCCCTCTTTATACTATATGAGAATTTAGAGTTCTATTCCCGCCTCAGAACCAAAGCGTCTCAAAGGCTTTCCAAGAGAGAGAACCGAAGCCGCTTCGCACCTCTTCTTCTACGGAAAAGAATTGTGATCCATCCGTACGTACCGTGCTAACCCCTGACTAGCTTCTTGCTTTCGCTAGCTTGCTTTTGATATGTGTTAATCGACCTTCTGATGAAAGCATTGAAGAGCATCCAAAGTGCCAGCGATTTAGGACTAACTAGCAATTGAATAAGCTGTTGATGCAATCAAAGCTCTGATCCTAGGAGCTGCATATGATGGGGAATAGCCGGTGCATCGAGATTCGGTTAGTGTTCATGCCCGTAGAGAACTTTTTCTAGCAAGCACGGAATGAGTGAGAGCTCAAAGCGTAGAGGAAATTCCTTCTCTTATCCAACTAGAAAGATCGTAAGATAAGAGAAGAAAGCGTCTGTTCACGTCAGGCAATGTAATTGTTGATTTAGTATTTCTGTAACTGGCAATGAGTTTCTTTCTCCTCATACCTCTATTTTAACTACTTTTTAATAAGAAATACCCTTAGGAAAAATTATTTCATTAGAAAAAAGCAAAGAAAAGAAAGAGATTGACCTAGCTCCCTACTTGCCAATAAAATCCCTGCCTGCTGAAAGGAAAGCAACTACAATTGGCACAGGCTCGCAAGAAATTAAACTCGATAGAAGCCAACTCCAACTAAAGGTATGATACTTATCTTATTACCGGGAGAACTTATATTACCCTTAACTATAAATGTTATTACTGGAAGTCTTATTACATGGATAGGCCCGTTGAACCTGCTATCCTGCCGCAATGTGCTAACGCATTAAAATAAAAACCTGCCGCTTGCTCACTGGATGGCTCTTTCCCTTGCTGTAACTTGATGGGCTTACCTTTTAACTTACAATTAAATAGGATACGCTTAACTTGAAATGCCTGGAAACTTTCTCCCATTGGATGGATTGCCTAAGATGCCTACTAGCCTAAGCTTGCTTACCTTTTTGCTTACCTACTATTGGAAAGACACTTTTAGACTGGCTGGCTTGCTCATTGGAAACTGATAGACTAGCTTTATCATTCTCACAGGAATAAGAAAGTTGCTTTCTAACTGGTTTCCAAGGAGAGGACTTAGCTTACCGATAGAACTGAATAGGCGGACTTCACTCCCTTTGAGTAAGGGGATATTCAAAAGGCACCAAGAGTCTAGTCTTTTTGATCCAACAAGACCCACATTCAAGGTAACTGCCCGAAAGGAAAGAACTGGTACATAACCTAGAACCCCCTTTTGACTTCAAATCCCGAGCCTAATAAAAGAAAGTACTGGAAAGAGACAGATTACACTTGCTTTCTCACACTTGCTGCAACTTGACTTGATGGAGCTCGCTCGAAAATAGAACCATGAAAACCGCTGGAAAGGGATTACTTAGGAGAAGGCATTACGACTGGCAAGCAACTCTCACGGGGTAGAAGCGCTATAGACGCAAAAGCATTTCCATTGGCACATTCTTAATGCGTAAACTTAAGTGGAGGGATGAAATTAAGAAGCGAGCATATAGGATAGGATATAGGCAGGGCTTTCCCTTTCTCCTGCGGGCAACGTTCGAACTAAACGAGAGTCAGGCTTTCTCCCCGAGAGAACGGACTGACTACTTGGAGAGGGGCGCCTAGCTAACGGAGTTCACGAGGAAGCGACTTCAGTTAGTGAAGCGAGGCCTCACACATTAAACCATATCTTACTGAACCGAGTGAGGTATAGACAGATTATACCACAGCTTCTGTTGTGGCGAGACGAAGGGCTTTTCTTCAATCAGACGCTCTTAGAAAGGGAGCTCTTCAATTAGGAACTGCATCGAGATTAGGAAAGTGTGAATTTACCGCTGCACATGTTATCAACTCCATATCCGCCCTTACAGTTTGAATACCTGGGGAGAGTCAAGTACCATTCCATAGCTTGATCAGTAAGGCTCTTTGGGAATAGTTTGATTATAAGACTCTCATCATGAGCCACTTCAGCACATTAGGCGGGTGGGCATAAAAGGTCTTCACATTTTGTTGATTAATAGAAAAGGGTAAAGAGGGAGGATGAGTGTGGTAAGGGGGTGGGCGGCGACCCTTACTGAATCTAGAATAAGGGAGAGGTGACCAACTCCAACTCGACCACCGGGAGAGGGTCCGAAGGAGTCGACTGAAAGGAGAGGAGCGAAGCAGATTACTCCGGATCAGCAGTTATTTCAACTAAAGCAAGAATGAACGAGAGACAGAGGGCGAATAAGCAGGCGAGGAGCGACATACTTCTTTCGAGAGGGCATGTGTGGAGTGAACGAGTGAGAACGATCGCTTTGAAGATGCTCCGCTGAGTCGGGATAGGCGAGATGGCCTTTTGCAAGTTCAAGTGTAGGGGGCTATGCGACGATCGTACGACACGGGACTTTACTTTGAGTGGGTCTGACTCTATTCCCTTGCTTTAGGGCAGGAATGGCGGGACGGGAAAGCAGCTTATTCTAACTCTTTCAGGCAGGTATGCCCAAAGGGCTTCCTCTTTCAAGAAAACAGAGAGTAGTTTGCTGACTTCATGCCATGTGCCCGTTCTACTTTCTGGTGCTAGAATTGTCTTACTGGCTGGAATTTACTGGTTTGACAGATTGACTGACTGAATGAAGGCACTGAATGAAGGAAGGAGTGTGTTTTAGGGCTAGCTTGGCCATGTTCCTTTATCGGGCGGGCTTGAACCACCCTTGTCCTAGCTGCACTTGATTGAAACGTAAGGTCAGGCTTTGGGACAGAGATTTCTCTTTTTTTGTAAACGTCCAGGTGTGTTTTTCCTTTCTTTGAGACCTTAATATAAGGTTTTTTGCTCTTGCAGTTGGCATTAGCAAGTCAGATTCAAGTGAGAAAGTCAAGGCGCGCAGCAGCGTAGCGAATTCTACGACCATTTCCGGATCTGATCCGACCTTTCTTAGCGGAGTCGCAAGGACGAATTCCAAGGGACTGAACCGATAGTTCATCTAGAAAGCCCTTTTCGACTTCATATTCATGCTCTTTTGCGAGAGCAGAGGGAGATTTCTTTCCAATCCCTGTTTCCGCGCTAGAAGGAGCCGCTATAACTTATTTCGCTGGAGCTGCTACAATTGCTTGAATGGGATCGGGTGCTGCTGTAGGTATTGGTTTTTAGGGAGCAGGTTTCAATTTCGCTGCCTGACGCTAAGAAGAAGCCGAAGAAGGGCTAAGAGAATGAGAATAGGGGCGTAGCGGATCTTCTCGAGACAACTTGCATTCAGAGGGGCGAATAAATAGCTTCAAAACCGCTAATAGGCTAGCAAGAAGGCGTTGAAAACCTTAGCTTAGAATCTCACGATTATCACGCATTTGCGGTAGATAGAGTATGGTTTGGAACCCATTTCGCTGCTTGAGTCCCTCTCCCTAACGTTTCGCTGCATCGGCCGAATCCGGTAACCCTGTTTGCATAGGTTGATGCACAGAATCTTCTAGTGCGTGCTTATGGGAATTCGCAGGGAGGTTTGCTTGCCCGAGTTTGAGATGCTTTTTGCGATGCTTTATTCGACACCAGAATGATTAGAAAAGAACCGGAAATATGCTATGCTAGCAAGGGGCGTAGCGAAGAAGAAGAGGAATTCCCCGAGCTTCTGGCAAGACACCGGGAGGAAGATCTATTCTTTCATAACCTGTGCAGTAGAGTGGCACCTCATATGCTCGATCCATAGAGAAAGAGGCAAGTCGTTAAGAGGTGGAATCTTACTACGTATCCATCAATCAGTCATCCCATTTAATTCCTTTTTTACACCTCTTTAGTAGTGCTTTAGTTATCCGGTCATTCCAATCTTTCGTATGCGGATCTTATATATCTATATCAGAAGGAGAGGCTTTCCGTATCAGAAAGAAGGGCGATGGCCCGGCAATGAGATTCATCACGCAGCTTTCACTATATAAGATACCTAAGCTGGAGCTTGAAAATAAACTATAAAGTGGGAAGACGAGCTTTGAAAATCCCCGCGGTATACGAAGTGAAGGTTGAAATTCTCCAGTTATAAGATAGCCGTTTCAAGAAAAGAAAATATTTAATGAGGTGGAACCAGATGTTTATGAGTAGCCCCTTGAAAGCAATGCAGGCGAATAATTCGGAAATTACATCAGCAAGGAGAGAAAAAACGCGCATAAAAAAAAAGATAAAAAAGAAAATTCCTTCCTTTATGACTAAGATTGTAGGAGTCAATTCCCAGGTCTTTTTCCTAGAATCCATAGCGGGTCGTTGTTTTCCTCATTTTTAAGAGCCGGAAAAAGGTCTAATTTTAACCTGAGGTTTCTTTCCCCAAGGAAGTGGATTCCCCGAAAAAATCCCCCTGCAGGCCGAGCCTTTGGGCGTTGCATTTCACCCGCCTCAAATATTGCAATCCACAAGCAAACCATGCCGACTTAGGGTCCGCATATACCCCGGAAAAATCGTATCGACCTATTCATATATTAGAAATAGCCGGCCTATGCCTATTTGTAGTCAACCCGTACTGATAAGCAATCCTTACTCCAACAAGTCTTTCGATCCCGATCCCATTGGCATTGACTGCATGGGATCGAAAGGAACGGTTGTTAGCTGTCCAAGCTTTGCTTCGTGGGTTTCCTGCCTTTGCTGGGGGAAAGATTAAACTGGGCTTTCAAGCCAGAAATGAAGTAAGAGCAAAGCATGAATTAAGCAATGAAGTCAGCCAGCTTATCGGCGTATATCGTATATATAGTGAACTGGAGCCATATGTCATATTCATACTACTCAACCAGATAGATGCTAAAACAGGAAAGTATTATATTATAGGTATGCCTACTTACCTAAGCTCTTCTTACTAGCTTGCTCGGGATCCGGCAGCGGATTACACTTTATAGTTTTGCAGTACAAGAATAATTTTGCCTCACTCTGAAACCACTATAAGGGAGTGAGGTTCTCATACCTTCCCCTTGTAATTATAACGTGTAAAAGAATCAACAGCATCTGTAAGACCTCCAGGCTTACTAGACGCTTTCCGGAAAAAAGGAAGAGTGAATAGGCGAGTCAGGGTTTGGATCTGACTATGGACTCAGATCGAACTCGAACTACCACTCTCTTAGATCCCGAATCGACTACCGAAGGAGTAAGTGCTAAGAGTGATTCACGAGAGATTCAGTTAACAGTTAGCCTTATTTGACTATCATAGCCTAATGAAACTATTGAAGATATCCGTCTTATCTTAGTCTGACAGCTATCAGTCAAGGAAGTAAGTCTAAGCCCTCAGGCAAGATCTTCTTTTTTCCAGTCAACTCTATTTAGAGAAAAGCACTTAACCACTTTTTTAGGAAACAATAGGTGGATCTTATTGGTACAAAGAAGAAAGCTTTAAAGTAAAGTTCAGTTAGAGTTCTCCGTTAGGGTGACTCGATAGCTAAAAGTAGGCATTCAGTAAGAAGTAAGTTTGCCTTGTGGCGTGGATCGAAGGAATCAAGAATGTAGAAACCTACCTAGCTTTAGGGGAAAGATCATAGATAGATTATCTGGACTAGATCCTAGGATCTGGTTAGAGGTTTGCAAGTAGAAAAGTAGGAATAGAGCTTACAGCCCATCATGAGGTCTAATCTCATGAGTCTATCGTGCCAAAGCTACTAATGCTAAGAATGCTTCGCCCTGACTAGCTAGTTTGGTTGGTATCTATGGATACCTCCTTTTCGGCTCATACATAAAGGCCATCCTTGAGTTCGCTGCTAAACGAAGACGGGAAGGGATAGCTGAGGGGGGCAAAAAGATCGATTCGGTTTGGACGCTCATCTCAGACAGCTGGTAAGGCTGACAGAGACCGTTTCATAGTCAGAAAATTGGGAACTACGATCACGAGGTTGAGAGAATTCAAGGGATTCGGCTCTCAGGTCCGTGGTCTAGCGATCCAGAGGGGAAGTGGTATCCGAAGCCAGGTAGACCCATTCCGCGTGGTGTGTTCATTCCAAAAGAACTATGGAGTTCAGGGTTCCACCTGACCTGACATCAACTCGTATAGGGATAGGGATGAATTGAATAGAGAATCGGGTCAAGGAACTTCCTTTTTTCGCTTACCCTTCATAGAATGGCTCTCTTTATATAGCTTACGCTTACGAAATGAAGCCCGACCGGAGGAATAGAGGCCAAAAGCTAATTGGAGGTGAGACAGACTTCATTCCACCAAAAGGAGAATGGAAGTATAGGGAACACCAATCAAAAGAGAAAAGAGAAAGGACGGTTGGGTGAACACTATCCGAATACTAACCGAGGGAGAAGGGGTACAGGGATCAATCCCACCTAAAGGACCAATTCAGCCCATGGGCTAATCAGATAGATTTGGAAGGAGACGACTTGCTCGGCATTCAAAGGCGAAAAGCAACTCAATTGAATCCGGTTTAGCTACTAGCTACTTTGAAAGAATTTATGCCATTTTTTTGACACCTTTTCAAAGATTCAAAGAAAAGGAGTCCTGGGACCCCCTAGGATAAAGGTTGGAATTTCACCTACCTCACAAGCAATCTTTGATCGAGTCTTCCATCTGGGCCCGGGGCCTTCTGGCTCGTCAAGTTCGGAAAGTATCTTAGCCGACGGCGCGGTTAGAAAAGAGTTGGATACCCCATCAAAGTCTACGGTTCAGCTGGAAACTAGTGACCCTTCAAACTTGTCCTCGATAGAGGCGCAAAGAAGTAATGCCCGAGAACGGCATAATGGAATACTTTATTAATTAATTAATAAAAAAAATGATTTAAATAAGGATTATCCTTTCGTAAATACGGAAAAGAAGTGGTTTCGTAAAGCGATAAGCAAAAAGGCTTGAAAGCCAGCAAGACAAGAGTAGGCTTCAAAGCAACGAGCGGAGCGCCAAAAGCTCCAAGAGACCTAGCCCTAGGTCCGTTCTAGATGAGACAGAGACTTCAAAACTGACTCCACCAATCAAATCCGCAGACGTCGAACCAACATCTCCCGTTTATCTTTATCCTGAATTGTAAACGGACAAGACACTGTTTCAACCGCCCTAGTTCTAGCTTTTGATTCCGAATTAACAGCGTATGTTTTGGCTTCCTTCCTGGGAAGTAAATTCTTTGCTTCAAAGCCCACCTCCTTCTTTGCAAATAAATAAAGTTAGTTTCTTTCGGAGCGCGCTTAAGGCTAGGGTTAACTGCAGCTAAGTGATTGCTTAGGGATTAGCTATCTCAACTCTTCGAGTCGAGTTCTAGTTTTTCAACCGTTACCGCAGGACGTGGGGAAGAATCAGCACAGTGCTTCTACTCACATGTCGGACTTAAGTAAGGGGGTTGAGCAACGGATCCTGACGTGAAACATGGCGAGGTCGTCCACACGGATCTATTGACGATCGTCTTTTCATGGAAAAGATGAAAGTGCTATATACAGCCACTTCGCCCTCTGGCTAGAGTCTCATAAAAAAAGGTGTTTTTACCGCTTTCTCTTCTCCCCAAGCTGATCATCTTGCTGGAATTGGAGCTTACGTTAGAAGACAAGATGTTAGAAGGTGCAGCTCTTGGACTTGAGGTTTATGCCTTGTTATCAAACCATATTGCCGGGCTAAGGGAACTTAGTTCCTGTCTATCTCTATCTATCCAATTCTATCTCTTTCTTACTTGGGAAGCGATTGTGCCGAACAACGACCAACTAACTCGCGGATGGATTCTCCATCTTCTTTCCGGTCCGCTTTATTCCCTTACAAATTAGAATTTTTCGCTAATGGCGAAACTAGAAGGAATCCTTTCCTTTTTCTATAAAACCTAATATTACCTTTTACCATTTATCTAACCAGTTATAATAAGTTGACCTTCCCTATTCTGTCCTTTTACCTATAAAGCTCTACTTGATTTGCTATCGATTGAAGTCACTCGCCAGTGCTATCTCTTCCCGCTAAAGCTTTCCCAGCCAATCAACTAGATCTAATATCCTGCCCTTTAGGTATTTAGTCGTAGTAATGTCGGCGTAGGAGAAGACGATTCCTAGCCTTTCGATTGAATCGATAGTTCCACCACCCGGCATAAAGAAATAGATTTGATTCCAGGTTGGACGGCAAAAAGCGGGCGGGTGAGGGTTTCAATCCTATGCTATGTCTTTCTATGTCCGAGGTCGATTCGTCTGCTCATTCAGCGTATGATTCTTATCCAATTGCTTCTTCCAATAAGTCTTATGAAATGAATTCGGCTGGAGATAGGCATTCGGATTCGTGACTTCGGGCTCCTGAGGGTGAGGAATCCGTCGGGATAAACTTGATATAATAGTGTGCACAAGCTGATCACACTGTGACGTCGAGCACTTCGGAGGAAGCGCGGTTAACAAATTCCTCAGCGCTTAAAGCAAGATTCGGAACTTTAGTTTTAATCTAAGAATGCCAGGACGGAATCTAAAGCTAGGACGACTACCCAACTTAGTCTAATCAATCTTGCCTTTAATCCGGAGGGACTTAGGCAAAGCTACCGGGCTAGACGAAATCGAATGCTTACCTTATTCGGATTCTCACTCGGTCAACGAAGAGAGAGAAAGAAGTTCTTGGTGCGGTTGAGGAGTCTCAACGAAGAAGGTATTCACCCTTAGCAGCAGACAAAGAGGGAGAGAAAGGCTTCTTGAGGATTGTAGGCGGCATTTTCGGCCAAGGCAGGATGCTCAGAAAGCACTTGTTGAAACAGAGAATAACACTCATGTTTACGCTCCCGGATCTGGAGATTCCGATTCTCGAACTCGAGTAATCGCTCATATTCACGCTGAGTGGGAGCTTGATCCAGGGTTGTTTTAATCTCGTTCCAATAGTCTCCTTTCTCCTTATCCAGCAGAAAGATGGTGTTATCATTTTCCAGGATCCTTATTCGATTTCTTATGGAGGATTCCAAGCTGGAATTGTGGACAATATATGGTTGGTGCGAAGGTAGTTTGCTGCTCTTGTTCTTGCTTACTTGGTAGTCAGCGGTATAGCTCACAGAGAGAGCGAAGCTGCGCCCGCGGTATCGGCAGGACGGGTGCCAAGTTATTAGTAGCTAGGCAGCTAAGCCACTAGTACGAAGGAGCAAGCGGAGGCCCCGCTCTATTCCCCGTACGAATGATTGATTGAACGATGAACCCGGACAACTGGGAGAGAGGCGCATCCGTCTGAATGATGAACGAGTAGCGGGCACTCCGTGCTTCATTTCGTCGAATTCGAAATATCTCTATCAAGATAGAATGAGTCAATGCGCATTCCCTGGTAAGATGTTTGTACATATTCTCTTTTCATCAGCCGGACGTTTTTTGTCTCGCCCTACATACATAAGGAAATCGAGGTTTGGAATCTGTCCGATCTCAAAAGAATGGGAGGGTTGGATGGGAATGAAAAAAGGGGAGTCGGGTCAGCTGGATTCGGGATGGGATCGACTAATGAATATGATTGTAATGGGTAGGATAAAACATGTTCTTATCGGTCATCGCTAGCTGCCGCCTCATAGTAGCGATACGCGTTGGGCGCAAGGAAAGACCCCACTCTAACTCCCCTCATTGCTCTAGCCGGACCGGGAGAAACTATTAATTGGGGGTAGTGGCCCCAGACGAGGGATAAGGACGAGAGGTGGGCAACTAGGTAATATAGAAGGTCGACCCAACCGAATCTGTTCGATTCCATCAATCACTCCGTGGGGACGGGAACATGTATCCCTCCCAACCTTCTTCAACAATATTTATGTCTAAATCCGCTTTCGGCCTATCGATTGAACCGGGGGCTGCTGTTGAGCACTCTTTCCATCACCGGATTCCCTATGCGCTGATTGATGCTTCCTCTCCGACTCGATGAGACCACACTACCTACTGAGTGAGCTTCTTTCTGGCGCTCTTCCTAGGATTCCTAATGCCTCTTGCTTCAACACAGAATAAGGTCTTTTCTCGACCACTTTGTCATCATGATGAAAGCATAGTGAGTGAGTCTTCTTTCCGAGTCGAGTACTAGGCAGTCAATGTAGAGTTCACTTCATTTGTCAGACTTTTGAGCCCGGTACCGAAGCAAAGTACTCATCCGAAAAGACGGTTTGATCATGCCCTTTGTCCTCAACCCATGGTTCTCCTATATCTCCTAACTTTCGCTTTGCTTTCTCTTGAGCCCGCATTTCGTGTTTTTTAAGATCTTTAGAGGTGAACCCACATAGTGGAGCCTTCGTGTACCAATTTCAGTGGTTGAGTTTCGCACTCCCGTCATCTTCCTCTTCTTAGCCTAGGGAACTTTTATCTAATTCTAATATGGGGAAGACGGGGCAGGTGCCTGACCAACTAGCTAATCAGACTAGGGCCTAGCTCCAAAGTTTATTGTGATTGAAATTCCTTTTCGATGAAGACAAAGCGAATATAAGCATTAGCAGGGCCTAGGCCTTCAATCTAGAGAAATAAAGTAATCTTAATAGTGTATGCCAGGTCAATAAAAGGATAATCTTGATCCTTTACTCAATGCTAAGATTGAAAGACAAAGAAAGTAAAGCCTTTGCTCAGGCTCTGTCTTCGGATATGGGATTTGTCCCCTTAAAAGGCTATGGGTCTGGTGCTAACATCTAATAGGCCAGACTAGGGCCTAAAAGTCAATCTATGTCTTCTCTATGACTCGCGTAAGGTATTCCGCTCGTTGGTGCGAGGGCATATTTATTTCATACTGCGCAACCCTCGGCAGGTGGTTCAGCAAGGGCACCGTCAAGAGCTAGATTTAGGGAAGTAGTTATGTCAGCAATCCCTTTCTTTCGAGGGCCGAAAGCGCATACGAATTCTTCCTTGCGCTGCATTATCGTATAATAAGAGAAAGGCCAGTCACTTCGACTCCTTAAATAGTGGCAGCAGGTCTTTATCCTTCGCTTTGGGGTTGAGTTTACGTGAAATCTTCAGCCTAGGAAAGGGCGACCTTTAGTAAAGCATTTCCCCCGGAAATAGCCTTAGCTGGATTTCTTTCTTCGTAGAAAAGTGGCAACAAGCCTTCGTATAGGGCCAGGGCCGCTTAGCTGCATCCTTTAGCATCCTATGGGCCTAGGTCAGTCAACTTTATTTATTATTTAATATAATAGCAAGGGCGACCTTCTTCGTTCTACCACTTTTGGTCTCCTGCCCCGAGGCATTCCTTTAGTAAGTAATCCGTGCAAATGAGGGCCTAAGGCTATTCCTTGCTGCGGAGCTAGCATTCACACCGCTTTCCTCATGTCAGCAAGCTCGGGGTCTAACCTCATCCTAAAACTACTTCTCCAAGCCGTAGACGGAAGACCAAGATTCTGATAATGATACATCCTTAGCTATGGGAAGAAGTACGATGCTTTTAGCCAATTCTACCTCTTAGCGAGGGCTTGACAGAGTTCTCATAGGGGATTTCCTTGTCTAGCTTGCGGAGCTGAGTATGCCTTTCTTGAAGTAACTGGCCCCTTAAGCCTTTGTAGCAGTCCCCGTATCAACATCTTAGGTCTCCTTCCTTACTTCCTCTCCCTCTAGGTCGAGTTCCTTCCTCGCCTACTCTTTATATATGGGAAATACGAATCAAACCCCAATAAGGAGCCTTTGAGAAGGATGTCAACAAAGGAGTTCTAGTTGTAAAAGACGTAAAACCTAGTAGAAAAGGTCCCTAGTCCCTAGGCTGAGAATGACTTTCTAAAGTTGACTTTCTTGAAATAGAGTTCCCTTACGCCGCCCTTGCCATAGTTTGTGTTGATCTTTCAAATGGAATATGTGATTTCATCCTATTCAAAGTATCGATCTAGTGAATCAGATCGCTTTCGGGGCAGCTGACCGATAGACTGATTAGAATCTTAGAAAGAAGCTGCGGACTCCCGCCCGGCGCAGCGCTCTTTCGGTCGGGAATTCATCGTCTAGCTTGCCTTCGTATAGGGTCCGTACTCTAACTCCTATTCCCTTGCTCTTGCCCCGGTCTTTCTCTAATTCAAATAATAGGGAAGTGGCGTCTTCAATCACACTCACATATTTCGTATGAAGTACCAGATTTTGGGGACTTGCTAGCTCTCTGTATGGAGTGCCCCGTACCATACAAGCCAAGGAGAAAGAAAGCCCTTGAAAGGCACCCGACGTTCACAGGAAAGCCCGCCTCTGGCCTATCATAAACTTTGATTAATCGTCTTTTGGCCCTCGCTGGTACAATCCTCAAATGAGGTCAGGAGGTAACTCGAAATATCGTAAGATAAGAAAGCGTCTGTTCACGTCGAAGGAGACTTGTACTTGAATCGGGATTGGCGTGGTGTTCAGCGACTGGCCTCTTGTTGTTGTCGAAGGCTTGCAACTTGACTTCAGTCTTTCACCTTAGCTCTTTAAACGCCCTTTAGAAATAAGGCTAAAATTCATCGGTTCAAATCCGATAAAGGGCTCTTTTCGGGTGTTCCAAACACTCTCTTCTTTTCGGTATGCCGCTCAGCGAGCAAGGAGCGAGAGAACCAAGTGGTCGATCAATGAATTCGATTGTACTCTATGGGAATCCAACCCTTTCTGATTTAGATTTTCTAATGGATAGTGAGCTTCGTTCTTTCCCTTCTTCAAATACTTCCACTAGTTCTTCAATCCAATCCGACGCCTCAAGTGCTCCACTTGAGTTTGAGGAGATACTTGATATAATATCTAAGGAATCCCTCAAATGGATTGAGAGAAGCGGGAGACAAGTACCTCCCGAATGGACAACGCAGGACCTTGTTAGAGAAGTCATCGGAACAGATTGGATTAGCATTGAAGGCTTGCTTAGGGACCATTTTTATGATATCATGCTACATGGGCCCAACAGTTGGCTCTCACAGGACCTTTTTGCATTTCTGGATCTGATCAACTATACCTTCTAGTTGAAACAGAGTGATTTTAAATTAAAGCGGCATTCTCCCTTGACTTTGACATCAATTTTCATTTCTTTTAAAAAAAAAAAATGGACATTCTTAGCACCATGTTCATCAGTTCTGTAATTTTGTCTCTTACCTTAGCGTTTATGTGCCGAAGAGGATCGTTCAGGAAACGAGGAAGGGAAGACGGTCCCTCATTGGAACCTGCTCCAAAGCGCCAACGAAGCGAAGAGGTAGAAGCTAATGAGGTTCTTACTGAAGCGGGGGATGTGGCCCTCGTCCCAGAACCTCCTATAGTTGTCCCAGAACCTCCTATAGTTGTCCCAGAACCTCCTATAGTTGTCCCAGAACCTCCTATAGTTGTCCTAGAACCACCTATCCACTTGCCAGAAATACACTATGAGGACTATCAGGACCTTTCGGACATAATCCAGCTGGGCAGCCCTGACCCCCATTTTGATATGGAGGAGTCCATGTATGCACAGCTGTGCGACGAGATTTATAATCTCGTATTTTCTACTTTGGCAGGTGGAAACGTATATATACCTCCCTGTCCTCATGCCAGTTTGGCAGATATTTTGCACTTTACATTACTAGACGAAGCATCCCTGGAATTTCTTCAGGCGGTGCGGGACGAATTAGTGTTTCACGGCACCAATTCAGCATATTTTCTAGATTTTATGGTTAATGTGGCGAGAGAAATGCTACTATTTTAGTCCGCTCACAGAATACTTCAGGGCTGGAGTGAAAAGCAACAAAAGCACCTGCCAGGAACTGTATAAAAAGGACCCAGAACTACATCGGTCTGAGACTCACTTCCTTGAAAAGAGGGAGAGAAGTTATGTAGGCTGTGACCGTAAATGTAGCGGTTTCTCGACCGTTTCGGGTCAAAGAATCGATTAGTAATATGCCTGATATTGCCAGAAGACCGATGAGACTTACCAGAAGTGAAGTACAGAAGAGCAGGAAATTTCATATTTTGAATAAAAAACTTAAGATGTTCATCTCCAAGCCTAGCCTACTCTACATTATCATATGGTTTCGCGGGCCAAAGTCTAAAAGCCGGTCAATAAGACAGATCCGGATCCTAGTGCTTTCGAGATGGTTCGATCGCTAACAAAGACAAGCATAGGAAACAGCAGACTCCCAACAAGCAAACAAGCAACTCCAAGAGCTCAAGCCTAAAGCCTTAGTAAGGCGCATCCTCATTGCTCGCGTAAAGCAAGCGTAGGCTCGAAGGCCGAAGCGCGCTAGTGCTCGTTGCATTTCCCTCCTACTCGGGTAAAGTCTTCCGCTCGTTTGCTGTCAGGAATTCAGTAGAGTGGCCGGTCGTTGAAAGAAGCAAGCCTATAGCCTTAGAAGGTGCGAAGGCCTAAAACTGATGAATCAAAGCCTATCGTCTCTCCAGCTGCCTAATCCGATAAGCCTTCCAATGGTCCAAGGAGTTCTAACAATCGGGGAAGCCTTTGCCCTTGCTTTAGTTAGTTTCCCTCCTGACCCGAAAGCTGGTGCTGATGCTGATCCGGCATATTCATTCTTATTCTGGAATCATTTTTTTGGCTTGCGTCTGATTAGCTAGTTGGTGAGGATGGCTCGTTTTCTCCACTCGCAGCTCACTCGCTAGTAGATTGCCATTGGATACAACATTCTTTCATTATCGCTACGGAGCGCCTATGTGCCTGTACGTCTATTGAGACTTTTCCGGCTTGAATTTTTGGTCGGGCGTACTGTACCTAAAGAATGCAAATTTTTTAGGTACAACAGTCAGGATCCATTTCTGCCTTCTTGTGCTCCTGTATTCTTATCCAATCGTTGAAGCCATTCAACGCCCCTCTCTTCGGGACCTTCTTATTTAATTTAGCCCGCAGCTGAAAGGAACTTGATCAACCCGCCGAGAGAACCAATCTCTGGTAAGCAGTCACCAGGGCAGCAAGGTCAGGCAACATAGGTTCCCGCCTAGATTAAGCCAGTGTTCAATAAAGAGCTAACAGGCAGGGCTAATGTAGATAGATTTCTTTCTATTGTGTACTAAGCTTTCTTTTCTCTTCGGGCTGTACCATTTTCAAGTCTTTAGTCTTGACTTGACATAAGTATGAAAGTACGCCGATTCAATTTAATAAAAAGAAAAAGGGTCTTAGTTGTTGGAGTTTCATTACAGGAAGTTCCTAGCCATCCTGTTTTAAGCCTTTGCCTACGTCTAGTCTAGAGAAAGGTTTAGCTTCAAGCTCAAGCTATTGTTAGAAGTTTTCGTGAAAGATGAGGATACCTTTTCTTTTGAGTTTGAGCCCTTCCTGCCAGTAGCTTATCCTTTTGGTAGGGCTAGCTATAGATCGGATTCCTAGGTCTTGTCTTCCCCGGTCCAAACGAGCGAATGCGGTCTCGACTAGTTCCCATCACTTTAGTAAAAGCAAACCAGACGAGTAGGGAATCATAGATCTAAAATTCCTCATCTGCACAGAGAAAAGAAAATATCGTTTTATGAGTTCATTCATCAGTAGAAGTCCCTATAGTGGCAGTCATAAGGGCATCCCTTTCTAGTCGCATAGATTACTAGTTTAAGCCTATCTCTTAATCTTACGGACATATCCTCTTTCTCTTACTAGTGGGATTTTTCATATTCTAGTGTATGAGTCAGTCTTTGGTTAAGACTTCTATTAGACCAAGTCTTACACCTCTACCGTAGCCGTAGCGCTTTATTTAGTTCCTGGCCCCGAAAGCGAAAGACTTTATAGGCGCTTTCACTTCCAATCTCTTTGAATGTCAGGAATCCCCTCCTCCACTAGATCGGGTAAACCTCACTATATCTGCGATAACATCACAGACCAGTAGGTCGCCCTGAAGGCCTGCTAACCATCGAGTCCGCCGAATCATGCAAAAGAGGACCGGGCTTTTGGGATTCTTATTGCAATTTGAAGTTCTCCCGTAGAGGATGTGCTCCCAATAAATCTGCCAGTGCCTGTCCTTTCACGGCCTTTTTTGGTACGAATATTATGTCATACTGTGAGAGCAGTATTGACCATTTAGCGAGTCGGGCGTTCATTCTTTGCTTTGGTCACAAGGATCTTTAAAGGGTTTACTCCCCAGGTATATGGTGTTACCAATTAGGTAATGTCGTATGTGCTGCGAACATGAGAGCAAGGCATTTCTTTTGAACTGGTTATACCGGTGTTCTGCGGCAGTAAGTGAAGGCATCAGAACAGGAGTGATTCTGGTTCTGGAAGGCACGAACGGTAGAACAATAACTTAGGAGCTATCCTAAGCTTGAACGTAGCGAAGATCTACGAATCTAAATTCTGTTATAAAGTTCACATCCCTCCCTGTCTTGCGTGGCTCCGTGCCGGGTCATGCTTTCTTCAATCCCGGATGAAAATATTCCAAAACTGAAGTCAAGGAGAAAGGTCCAATTAAAATGCTTAGGACTAGAAAGAAATATGATCCTATAAAAGGAACTATTCATCATAGATCGGAGAGCTCATTTGATATATCACGAATGCAGTGATCAAGCATCAGGCGGAATGTATTGCTACCTCTTCCTCCCTCCACCATTCTATAAGCAAATGCTTGCGGGTAGGATTTCTCTCCAGAACCATCTTTCTCTCTCTTCTCTGAAGAGAGAAGGACTAGGCAGGCTCTTTAGGGCGATTCTCCTCTTCCTTAGACATAAAATCTAGTTAGACCCACTAGGTAAATAAAGGAATTACCAAGGTAAGACACATATCGCAATATTACATCTACCTTTGCCTTACCCACAGAAAGCCTTCGCACAGATTTCCTTCCAACGTTTTTAGCAAAGGCCCGGAGAGAAAGCATAGTCTAGTTAGTAGTCCTACAGAAGCCAGAATCAATCCTATAGATTAGAAACTGTAACCTATAATCTTGATGCACTCTAATACCTAAAATATTATATGCATATCCTCACCAGGGAATATGCGCAGAAAAAAGCACCTTTTTTCACTTTATCACTGGATTGCGAACTTACTTATCCTTTTGATGAGAATGCCACTACTCTTACTTACTATCTTCAAACCCACCTATTGGCGTGTCTGGATCAGGTGAATCGCTTGGCTAGATATCTCCTTAAGCGAGATATCGTTAACTCCTTAGTTCCTTAGAAAAGGATAAGAAGGGAGAAGCACGAAAAACCCTAGCTTTCTGTCGATCCTTAGCTCCAACTTGCGTCAGATCCTTTTGCCCCTTACTCTGCTGGATTGAAAGCGGATGCAAGAGAACTCTCAATGGCTGCAAGTAGAACTGCCATGGAACTATATGGATAGCAACTCCCACCGGATGGAGATATCTTAACTTTTATTTCAAGCCTATGTCTTTCGCTTGCCTAAGGTTAAGGTAAGAAAAAGAGACAGCTACTGGACACTACGGGGACTGTAAGCGATCTAACAGAACTGGCTTGTTGAACGGAACTCAGACTAGAGATATCAAATGACCTAGGGGACTGGACCTCTAGATGTAGCACTGGATGTAAGAAAAAACTCGACTGCCAAAGCAGCACTTAGCACTCCAACTAATGGCCTTAAGACTGTTGCAATTGGTACAACTGCTTCAATGGGATAGAAGGAAACTGGCTAAAAAGGATTCTAAATGGACTAGTAAGAGACTCCAATGTAACCTCAAACTCAAATTGGAACCCTAAGAGGGGCAACTTCCACTCTTTTTTTCACTCTTTCCATTGTCGTTTACTTTACGAAGCGAAGGAAATCAAAAGGTATGCCCATTTTATCGAGGAGAGGAATTACTAGCTCGCAGGCTTAAAAATGATAACTTCCTTCCTTGCCCTCGAACCGACTATCCAACGACATGGAACACTTAGCATTGGCCTATCACTCAAATTCAATTTTATAGCACGCCAACAGGAGGGGCTTCTTACAAAAGCACTCCAACAACTCGCTTGAACTTGAAGAGAGAAGCAACTACTACTTCTCCATCAAAGGAAAAACAAGCATCGACTAAATAGAAGGCCCTTGAATCTTATCGTTAGCCTATAGCGCTATCTACCCTTAAGACTGACTTAAGGGATGTAACAGAAGTCTCAAGAGAACTAACAATCGATGGACTGGAAGGGCGAAAGACAGAATAGCAAAGAGAACTCAATCTATAATTTCCACTTCTGTTCCTTCTAAAAACCCAAGTACGGCATTAGCAATGGAAGAGCTTAGTTAGGATGGGCTTACGACTGGAACTATAACCCTCGAACTGGCTAGTCTGGGAGATTAGATAAGCTGGCTAGGGATTTTGATATTCTTTTTACTGAAAATGCACCGAAGGCAACTGCCATTGAAACTATATAGCTTTATATATAGGCTGCAGGGAACTCCCCTGGGACCGCCATAGAATCATATGCAGGGCTATCAGAGTCCAGGAAATGCATGGCAGGGAACTTCTATAGGCACCTTCCTAAGCAACTGATCTAACTTCCACTGCTTATCTATAGTCTTCCACGTCCATAGGATTCCACGGCTTAGCCATAGGAAAGAACAGGTTATGCATACGAAAGTACTCTTTAGGGAAAGGGCTTAGCCTAGCACTCCAACAGTATGGGCTTCTCTTTTTTCTCCCACTAGATAGCTAGCAGAAAGAATGGCAGGACGAAAGAAAGGCTTAGGATAGCCAATGACAGGGAGAGGGTGAATGAAAGGAAAACAACTACAACTTCTGGCTCGCAAGAAAGGCGAATAACTGCAACTGAATCGACATAGACGGACTTATAAACTTAGCACAGCGCTTACCTTAGAACTTGATATGCAGGAACTTACAAAATACCTTAGCAGCACTCCCTGTAACGAACTCCTACCTTCAAAAGACAGCAATTTGTCACGCCACAAGACTTTTCTCGCTTGTAAACGTGCGGCACTTGCTCGGTTCCCAACCTTAAACCGAACCAAGTCAGCCTTCCCAACCAACTAGAACCTTAGGCAAACCCTCACTCACACACACAATGCACAAGAGTAGAGAATTGCACAAAGAGGAAGTATATTATTCACAATAAAATAGCTGTACAAGTAGTTTGCTGTACAAAGAGCTTTTAGGGACTCACTCTCTCATTAGCATTTTCTAAGTCCTAGCCATCTCCTATTTATAGGCAATCCACCTCCTCAAATGTGTGGTGGAGAACTTGCCTCAAACATATGGTGTGCAGCAAGTCTCTAGAATTTTCTATACATCTCCAGCAATTACTTAAGCATACAGCCCATTTAGGAAGAATCTAGAGACATCCAGCACTTGTGTAGGCAGCCAGCACCTTGTAGGCAATTCTAGAATTCTCCAGCAACTTGCCAGCCCAAGGGAAGCTTCCTAGCACCTTCCAGCAGCTCCTTCTAGCCAATTCTAGCATGCTGAATGCTCCAGCACCCACCAGCACGCCCCAGAATTTTCCCCACCATTCCGGAACGTTCCAGCAGCCTTGTCTCACTACTTTGGCCAGCAAAAATTTCCCCCAAGTGTCCAGCATGTCCTAGGCACTTCTCCAACCTTCTAGAGAATTCCGGCAAGGCATTACTGAATTGTTTCACTTGCCTTGGCCTGCCTAGCCTTCCTTGCACGCCCAACTCTTGGGGATTGACAATCTCCCCCCACCAAAGTCCTTGACGCCCTCGTCAAGTTTCTTGGCTTTGTAAGCCTTGATTGCTTTTGTAAATTGCCACAAATCTGCCTCCTTTTCCCAACTAACTTCACTATCTGGCAGCCCTTTCCACTTGATGAGGAATTCGGTGTAGTTAGGAATCCCCCGTTGACGAATAAGTCTATCTGCCAGAATTTCTTCGACTTCTCGATCATACGAGGTTACCATGGTTGGCGGGGCTCTATGTGACTGGCCTCTACTCGGATCTTCCTTGTCCTCATGATAAGGCTTGAGAAAGCTTACATGGAAGACAGGATGAACCTTCAACTGTGGCGGCAATTCAACTTGATAGGAGACCTTTCCCACCTTCTTAGTGATAGGAAATGGCCCATCATATCTTCGTACCAACCCCTTGTGCACTTGTCTATAGGCTTTGAATTGCTGGGGTGGCAACTTCACCATGACAAGATCACCAACTTGAAACTCCAAAGGCCTTCTCTTCTTGTCAGCCCACTTTTTCATCTTCTTGGAGGCCTTATCCAAGTATACCTTAGCAATATAAAGCTGTTCTTGCCAACCTTTCGCCCATTTGTAAGCCGAAGGACTCACCCCCGTATACCCCCTAGCACCGCATGCTATTGCTACTCTGACTACGAGAGCTAGAAGCCTCTAATAAGGCTGCTGCTTTCATGCTTTTCACTGACTGGCGTGGCTATTACAACTACTGCTAGCTGATCCATTCAAAGACCGGGATTCCTGACCTTACTACTATTAGAAAACTACCCAACACCCCTTGCTGCTCTCGCTGCACCATCTGTTGTCCGCTGCTTGGCTTGCTCTTTGAAGCAAAAGGACGAAGAAGAGCGGGAAGAGAAGAGCAGCACCCTAATTCCTATGTTATAGCCTTCGTTCCCTGGTCATATCTCTTTCTTTTGTGAAATAAGAACGTATTTACATCTACTCCCAACGCCCATACCCTAGTCTGGTTACTTCACAAGTAAGTTCCTCTACCTCGGGCTATCTCAGGAAAAAGTTGGGAATTTAAATACCTACATCCGATCTAATGGCACCTTTCGCCCTTAGGTTTCCCCTCGGTGATTCTTTCTTCACTTCCTTGCTTGCAGCTTATTATTTAACATCCTATTATGTGTTGGGCTTTCTTCTCAGACGTCTTCTCTTTCCCTTCTTTGCCCAACTAAAAGAGCTAAAGCCGGGAGCAAGTATTCCTCTTTCGGACTCCTTTTTCGCTCCTCTATTCGCCTTCTCCGATCTAACAACTGGCTTCTGAGCGCATCTCTTTCTATTATAGAATAACCCATGGTAGCTTCGTTCGCTTAACGGGTGTTCAGTTCTTTCATTGCGCCTTTCGTCTACTCTCTATGAAAGAAAGATTCATGAGATATAAAGTAAGCGATGACAAGTAGGTTTGCTTCCCTAGGCGCTTCATCATGAAGAGTCGTATTGCGCTTCCCTGGCCTTTGGACTTTGGACTCATCTTTCTGACTCAGGAATAGCGGGACGGGAAAGTAAGACCTCTTCCGCGCTCGTGCCCCATACCTGTTAAGGTAGGCTAACTGAACCCTTCCCTTCGGTGATTTTCTTTCCCTTCGCTCTGCCTACTGGGACTAGCCCTAGCCTTTTGCTTTTTCAGACTTCATTGTCATCTTTCCTGCTACGACCATGAGCGCTTCATCAGACTCACCCGTAATCCTTGCTTTCGTTCGGTTCCGCTCTTTCGGGTGGGTTGGAAAACTTTCATATCAAAGGGAAGGTTGGTTAGCTCTATCGAACGGTTATCAAAGTTATTCTCAAAGGGAATTCTAAAATCCTATCCAATTCGTAGCGTCAAGCGTCGATACTGACTTCAATGAGAAATCATAGATGGAACGACAGAAGCGAGGTTTCTATTTAATAAAACGTAGCGTAGCGGTTCAAAATGTTGATTGGGGGAGATATCTTCATATGTGTCAGAGGATCTATCGGACTCTGGATCGGACCTTTCATCGGACTCTGGCATATCGGACCTATCGTCAGGGTACCTTTCATCAGTGGACGGGGAATCCCCTTTCTCTATCGTCAATCGACCGCTCTGCGGAATCTGTTCAATCGCTTCAATCGAGTGTGTGCCGTGCTGGTTTACTTACTCTTCCCTCGCTAAACCCGGCCTTCTTGCTTTCCTTCCTGGCTAGCTTTCCAATCGCAGGCTTACTTGCTTTCCTTGACTTAACTTTCCAATTAACAAGAAGGGGAACCGAAGCTAGGCACGAAAGCTGAAGGGAAAGAGTTTAGTTCTTGTCAGTGACAAATGTCCTTTCGTTGGCCATAATTCTTCGCTATAACCCATGTTTCATCACATGAACGATAGATTCTTCATTGGAGCGACTATCGCTCGATATATGGAAGAATTTCTCTAAACAACCCTGCCTTCCCTCCGAGTTGACTTTACTGGAGTAGCTCCTGGACTTGCTTTGTTAACTGGACTAGCCATTGGAGGGAAATAAATGCCCATTTGTCGGCTTGAGGAAAAAGACACCCCTTGCCTTTGACTTACATCGGCTGGGGATTGGAGGGCGGGAACAACATATCGATCGGTTGGAAACATTTCGGTTGGAGGAATTGAATCACTTGTCACTTGTCGGTTAGAGGGCGTACTTTGGAGGGACCCCTCTGTTTTGCTTCTTCTTGAGTTCTTTTTACTGGGCGGCGGCAGGCGCCGATTGGTTGATACTGTTGGTGTTGATCGGTTCTTTTTCGCTTCGCACCTATGCTTAGAAAGGAGTGGGGAATATCTGGTTTGACTTGCTCGGATAGCTAGGGAAAGAAAGGGAAGCTGCATGAGGGTATTGCTCTTGCTGTGGGAAAGACACCTGACACTATAGCGTGGCCCGCTTCAGTTGATCGGAAGTGCGAAAGTCGAGTTGATCTCATACATATAGAAATCCGGAATTGAGACTTTTGATAAACAAAAACTCACTCAAATTACATCTTCGTCTCGCCCTTTCATCGGAGTCTAATGTAGCAGGAGAAGAATCGTCTAATGAAAAGTCCCATTTCAGAATAACTCCTCACGTCTTCCGTTAAGCGTGCGTCAGTTTCGGGGCGGGGGGCGAAGAGCAGGGATAATTGTAGTAGAAAGGACAACTGCTCTCGAATCAGCAATGCCACATCTGACTCAAAAAGGATCGATAAGCCTTTGCACATGAGAAGAGGATTAGACTGAACGGGAATAACCCCTGTCTTAGGGAAGGAATGAAGATGGCATCGAATAAGCTCTTTGATGTTGATGCTTGAGAAGAAGCTTTTCCCGCATTCCTGTTGATGCAGAGATCAGACGAGAAGGCCCATCTCTTTACTAGAATCCGATGTGATAGAAGGAGCTGCTCTAGCTTAAGCTTAAGTCGATCCTTACTTAATAGAATAGCCGAACGAATTAGCCATAGAGCTCATCCCCGGTTAAATAGTTGATGATTTCTTGATGGTTGACTGCTATATCAACATTAGAGAATCGACTGGTCACTCATGCTTGAAACAAAAAGAATAAGCGATGCCATTGAATCTGTTAGAGGAAGGCTAGAAGAGAGTAGCTCATGCCCGGCAAAGTCCGATCGTAGAATATCCAAGTATCTTTCCCCGGAGTGATTCAAGCCTATGTGACCAAAGCTGGAAAGAAATTAATATTCTTCACCAAGAAAGGTAGCGAAGTCACCTCCATTCTCGATTTCTATTGCGACAGAGGGAGCATAATATAGTAAAAATCACGATTAGAGTCAGTCCGGATAAAAGGAAGAATCCAATCCGCAGCTAGTCTTGGGATCAAGGCTTCTTTCCTTTGCTGAATCAGGAATAGCCAACTCCAGGTAAATGCTTTTCCCAGCTCAAAGGCGATGACTAGTAGATCCGGGGGTACCTAGAAAGCGAACAAATGTTCCCATGGTCATGATTGTTGACTAAACTGCCCTTTCTCTGATTCCCCTTGCCGACTCTGAACTAACTCATGCTTGAATGTGAACAACCGATAGTACGGAAAGCAGCATTCTACTGATTTGATTACCTTCTTCCCTTCCAACTAGTAGGAATTCTCTCTCGAACCCTAGAACCTTTGGGCTAGGAACCCGAGAAAAGCGAATGTTCAAAGCTTTCAGCGGGCTAGAGTCGTCTTCTTGCTGTTGTTGAATGTGAAGTTGTGATCAGCTTAGCAGTAAAGAGCTCTTGTTTAGCGAAAGTCGTATTCTGATTCTGCTTGAGCGGCCTTCTCTCTCTGAGTTAGGGCAAAGGTAGTTCGGTAAGCCTCGGGTCATAATCTAGTATGACCGAAGCATTAGCCCTGTCTCTATCCTTGGGCTAAGGGCCCATAGACTGGACTGAGTGCGGTGAGGTAGCTTAGGATGATGAAACCGTACCTTCTTACTTTCGGACTTTCTTGCTGGCTTGACTTCTTGACTTAGAGCTTTCACGTGGCAATCGAGCTGCCATTGATGGATAAAATCCTGCTATAAAGAGGGAGTTGGCAGAGGTAGAATCGGCATCTGTCTCGCCTGCTGGAAAGCTTGACTTGGCTATTGAAATCAGCAGCAGATGTTATCAAATCAACAACATTAAGAAGAATCCGTTCTTGGAAGAATTTCTACTATAATATAAGGGAGGAGTTCTCATACCCAGTTAAATGATTAAGGAGTTTTCCCGCCTCAAGGGGAATGCTTGAAATAAGCTCTTCTGTCTCTTGGCGACTCGGAACGAATGCTTGAATCAGCTTCTGTCGTTAGAACGAGAATAGCTCAAGTATAGAATAAAGAACAATGACATTCCCTTCCCCGAAAGCCTAGAAGTAAGCCATAACTCTTAACGATGCAAGGAATAGCTATCCTTTCGTGCCCAAGTCCAAGCACGGGATGAGACTTACCGACTGATCCTAGTGGCTCTGGGTCAGGTCACGAACGGTATTCGATTGATTTGAGCTCTATCGTCCCATCCTCTAACTAAACTCGTCCACCAGCGAGGGTAGGCAACTCACTAAGTAGAGTCTCTAATGTTAGCAAGATCCGCTGTGAAAGGCTCTTAGCTGCTTATCCGGGATTAGAAAAAGGCGTAACTGCTCTTGTCGGAGGCAGAAAGATCAGCGATGAGACGATTTTTTCGGGTTAGACTCTAACGAACAATAGACTGATTGACGATCAGAAAGAGTCTATTGCGAGAATCGGATGCTAAGTCTCCCTTTCCTTCCCGGAATGCTATCAGTCAGTCTGGCTAGCTGCAGTTCACTCCATCACTGAAAGTTGTAGGAAGTCACTCTCAAGCCAGTCCGGACCGTGACAGTCACAACATAAGAGAAAAGGGTCAAGATATGGTGCTGCGGTCAGAACAAGGAATGCTTTCACCATTCAACCACAGGTTTGGTACGAAAGCCCTCCCGCATCAAGTAAAGGGGACGATCCATTTATTTGTATTTGTCTAATGCTTGAAGATCGATCGTCACAGGGGCGTGCTAAGCCCACAAGATCTTAAGCCAGTGGGCGCTTCCAGTTAGGCTATAGGAAATATCCCCAAAAAGCTTTCCAACTCGCAATTTAACGAAGAAAAGGGAGGCTTTTCAAAGCGGTTATTCCGACAACAAGGGACTAAGCGCTAGGCTTAAGACATGAAGACATGGAATAAAAACCTTAGGCCGATTAAATGAAAGCCAGAACCCTAGAGTCAAATCAAAAGTAGAAGATAGCACCCACGGACAGAAAATCCGATGTGAACGAATCCTAGTTAGTTAGCTTGGCGCTAGGAGTTGTCTAATCAAAAGATGTAAGCGCAACTGTTAGAATTTCATCCGCATCTGGCTTGATGGCTGCTTTCTTTCCTGGGTAGATTGCTTTTCATTATCACCCTAGCGACTATCCAAAGAAGCTCTCTTCCTCCGATGAAGGGCAGGGGGGAAGCTCGACCATCCTATTACCTATTAATAAAATCCTCCTCTTCATCTTCAGACTCGTCGGCCTCATCCGACATCCACTCTTCGCATACAGGGTCCCCTCATCGGAAGGTCCGGGATACCCTGAAGCCCGGCCTCCCAAGGCAGCAACTGTCAAGGACCCGATCCATACCTCTTCAAAATGTTCCTGCTGCTCAAGCTGTGCAGCTCTCCCCTATAGCAGTAACTCTCCGGACTGATTCCTTTCCTCACTCAGATCCCATAGCTCGGTGCAAAACCCGGTGCCGTGTCCCATCTCCCGATGATAGAGACAGTACCGGGACCTTTTCTCATCACCATCCCTAAGCCGGACATCCGATAGAGGCAACTGTATCATGGGCTGGTAATTCATCTAGGTTTTTTCTCAGCCTCAGCTAACTTCCTAATAATGTTGGTTAGCGTCTGTCAAGGTAAGAAAGAGAAACATAAGAAGAAGAAGTAAGAAAGAGAAACATAAGAAGAAGGAATAATTACAATAGCTAAGAAGCCGAAAGGTAAGAAGAAGAAAGGTAAAAAAGAGAAACATAAGAAGAAGAAGGGACCAGGCAAATAAGGAGTAATGCAAACGGGGCAATTACATCAAGGATGAATCTGTTGCCCCGAAAGATAGGACAGCTGAAAGATAGGCATCCGAGTCCGAAGAAGAATAAGCTGCAGTCCACCTTACTAAGACTAAGACAATAGGGGACTGCAATATTAGATCTGTCTCCTCTACTTCAAAACTAAAGAGCATCAATCAAGCAAGAATTGAAGCGGAAAAAGCAAGTACAAACAATCTTTTCCGGGATTACCTTGGTTGGTCTATCGTATATAAGAGAAAACGGCTGCATTTAGGAGTGATCCTTCCCTCTAACCGCTAACTATTTATAAAATAAGCTAAGAGAGATGTGGCAAAAAAGGAATTTCAAGAGGTGCGTCGAGAAGTTCCATACCTTCTTGATAGAGTCAATTGCCTTGCTTGTACTTACTTAAGTCAAGATTGGCTTGGTGTTAAGTGTAAAAAAATACAGGATTTCAAATCATCCTTGCTCCTCGAAGTCTTTCTTCGACGTCAGAGAGTTTGATCGAGAAAGCAAGGACCAAAGTGCCTAGCCATGTGTAGACCGAAATGGTCTCGCGAAGACGGTCAACCTTTGGCTAAGATCCTTTCTGAAAGCTCGAGAGTACACTAAGGGAGAAAGATTTTTTGTTTTATTTCGTTAACAAAGCACATAAGATATCCCCGATCAGTAGATAGAGAATCGGCTGTTTACAGGCATGTTGACTTAATAGATGCTACAAAAGAGGCAAGTCGCAAGGCAAAAAGGGCAAGGTTACTAAGGCATTTTGCGCGAGCAAAGGCATGCACACGATCAACAGACATGGGCAAGAGACGATCGGAAAGGCATAAGTCCCACGTGTACTAAGCCCTCTCTCTATTATATCTTATTCCATCCCTAAGAGCTAGAATGAATCAAAGTATCAACTCGGAACTAAGCGATTGGCAGCGACTTTTTCTTCTATTTTTGAGTATTTAAACTAGTAAGAAAGAGCTTTTCAAAGGCTAGGAGGAATGAGGATGGCATCGAGGAGGCTCAGGGACTCAAGGAGAAACAAAACCAGAAGTTAATCGAATTTAGAATTAGGGGCCGATTTTTTTAGTGTTCTCGGTGACCTCGCCGTGGTCAAAAATTTTGAGAGTTTGCTTTTCACACATTGAACTGGGAAAATAAATAAGGGGCGTAGCGAGTTCCGAAAGGCACTGCGCTTACGCATTCAGTAAGACCGGCTATGAACTCACCATAAAATAAACACCGGGCAAAGAAGAAGCAGGGCATGGACCTTATTCTACTATTGATCTTGTCCTCTGTCTCTTTCACTTTCTTCCCGAATCGGCTAGCTCGTGCAATCAATATCTCTTCACTCCCATGCATACAATAGCTACGAGCTTCTGTAAGCGCTGTTGCGCGAGTACTCTATCACGAGCGCACTACCGAAAATTACATAACAAATTGACAACTCTCACATTTCAATTGACGTTGACGAAGGAAAATGACTTGATACCAATTTGACCGGGTTCCATTAGTGAAAGCAGTTAGACTCGAATATCTACTGATCTGTGCTTCGTCCTGCGGGGGTTCCATTTAAAAGTAGATGTTCCGCGAATAGTAGCAGTTGGAGCTAGTTCCTTTTTGACTTTATGGTTCTTTCGTGGAAGTACCGCCCGGGTGGAGCTAGACTTGATTTCCTTGTGTGATTTCCCCATTTTGGCCAGGGAACACGAACTACAGGCCTCAATCCACCCCCTTAGGCGGGAAGGTCGTAGGACTAGGGGAATAGATCTTCATGCACTGGCTTTCCTGTAGCGACAAAGAGCCCTTCTTACTTCTTAAAAAGGGGAGTACCAAACCACTAAGAAGAAAGTAGGAGCGGCCGTAGTTCAATAGAGCATCGAATCAGGAGATGCCCGCTTAATCGCTCGTGCGCCATTGATTACTTAAAGAGAATGTCCACCGCCTTTCGCTCCCGATTTGGTCTTTTGACTTGAGTCAGGACCTCGGGCTATGGAGCCTGGTTTGGTCCTAGACTTGTGCCCGGTTTTCGGGACCTGTGTTCGTGATCGGGCGTGTGGGGACTGGTTGGACGTATTCTATATAGAAAGAGAAGGCACCGCACCAGGGGGAAGCGAGTAAGAACCACACCGGGTATCAGCAGCGTAAAGAAGCTTCTGACCGGCCCCATTAGTTGCAATCGGTTGAGCTACGAGCTATGGAGCTAGGGCTGCTACTATTTTTTATAAAAAAAAGTCTTTGGTGCTCCGACAAGGGCTACCCCTAATCTGAGATTGTGCTAGACTATCACTTCCGCGTAAGACCTCTACCAAAGGTCATCTTCCGACTTCCGGTTCTTCTTTTTCCTTTTTACTTTCTTGCGGAATTGACTTATCATAGGCTGCCCTTCCTCCCCCACAGCCCCTTGGTTCACGATCCAGGAAAGCTAGAATCGAAGCGATCCAAGCACGCTGGGGTTCTTTTGTTTTGAGCAAGCTCTAAATCCTATGTCCTCGTGCTTGAGCCAAGCCTATTTTTAGGCCCGTCGTGGAAGATGTAGCTCTGGCTCTAGAAAGAAGCTATGAAGCGAGCGCTTCTGAACCTATGTTAACTGTGGATGGGCGTTAAGGTCCTGTGGCCATTGATAGAAAGAAGTGGTCTTCCGGGCCAATGGTAGAAGCATTGAAAGCAATGTTCCTGGTAGAGAATGGATCTTCTGGGATTAAAAGTCAATCCATAGTGAGGGCCCTTTCCTTTCTAAGGCCCAATCCATTCTTGAATCATTAGATCTTGCTCTCGATTCAACAACATAACATCTTTATTTCATATAATGTAAAACAGATCAGACAATTAGAAGAGATAGAAGTTCTCCTCCTAGAACGTCCTAGCCTTGAAATCTTCCATTTTTTCTAAAAGGCGGGGTTTGAGGGGAACCCTTTCCGTTAAGAAGGCAGACAAAGCAATCCATGCTAAAGGGCAGTTAGTTAGGGGTTTTATCGCATTAGATCGAAACCCTTCCTCTCATTTCAGTTGAGCTAAATTACATCTTTCTTCTAGCTCTTCTAGTAGTAGCTAACTTAGAAGTCAAGGGAGCTTTTTTTTTCTATTCAAAGTGAAGGGCTTTCCTGGGAATCTCCTGGGAGAAAGACCTGCCTTGTCTATCCTTACCTTAGCTCCTCTTTTTGCCATTGCTCTTCACGCCTAGCAAAGACAAGGAGGAAGGCTCTAATACAAGAGTGTGGTGTCTAGCTCTTCATCATCCGTAGCTCTAAGAAAGCGAAGCTCTGTCTCTCTCTTTCCTGTTAAAGAAAGCAGTCACTCCTTCTTTCAAACTCTCACCATTGAAGGCAAGCGAGCTCCGCCTATGCTTTTGTCTTAGAAGGTGCATTTGTAAATCATTCCAATCGGTAAAGCATTTCAGTCTTCGAAGCCGGTCTCGATGTGGTGGAAGTGGCCCAGGATTCGATCCGTCCCTCGGAGTGGGGGTGTGGGGGCCGTGGTACTCTATCTATAAAAAACGTAATCACCTCTCCCTGACTCACATTCTTGCGAAAGCGCTTTTACCTCTCCGGACTTCCTTCTTTGGCTTAGCTAAGGCAAAGCTTCCGTTCGCACTTAAGGGATTGGATTGATGAAGTCCCTAGGCGTACTATTCTCATAATTTCTAGCTAGGAATAAGGTAAGCACAGACGAAAAAGATGCGGGTCGAAAGCCCGGGAACGAATACTTGAACCTGTGATTCCCGATTACTCAACCCGACCTTCTCTTAAGAGGGTTCACCCTTTCCCCCTTACCAAGGAGTAGTGATAGCCACCAAAAAGGGGGGACGGGAATGAGGGGGGAATCATGGTGCAAACTCAAACTATTGCTGCTACTCTTTCTCTACGAGAGTGGAAATCAATCCAACAAGAAGAAAAGGGAATGTCCGGTGACTGGCACTGACTTCCTTAATTCACTCCTGCAGCTGAGCTGTCGCTAGCATGAACTGCTGTTGGTTTCGAATGAGACCTTGGGCTTGCACCAATCAAATCCACTCCACACCTCACTCTCCCTTACCTTAGGGTATGCGTCTCTTCTAGCTTCCTTTGTATATTGGTTGCTGCTTTGTTTATTCCGCTCGGGTTGGCGGTTCTATGATATCCTACGCAGCTTTCTCTACCCTTGCCTTCTCGTAAAAGTAGTAGGAAGGATTCCATATTACACTAGACTAGGGTCTAACCCTTACCAGTGCTTAGACTTGCAGCCGGAGTTAGCTCACGTCCATGTATATAGGCTTTCTTATTTGTCCATCCCGGGACTAACCCTTTATGTTGTCTGAACTAAGGTGTCAAAGTCTAGTTTATGATGTCCAGTAACCAGTCCGGATTGATAGAACGCACCCTTCTCATCATAGAGAAGGGAAAGCCCTTTCCCCCGATATTGCTTGCTTCTCTCATTCCTGCCCCACGGCATTCAGTTCAACAGACCAGACGTATCAAGAAAGAATCTTCGATCCAAAGTCAGTTCACAAGGAAAGTCAAGAGAGAAGTCTATATGGCAAGAGTTATAGAGTGCGAAGTAAAAAGTATATATTTACTTTTTTTTTTTGTACTGCTCTCTGTACAACATTCATTCTCTAACTGATCTATCTCACTAAGGATGGAACTTGATACAGTGTGAATGGAATGAAGGTGCTCGCTGAACCCATACCATAGATTCTTCGAAAGCTTATTTGTCCGTCAAGGGCTTCGGCATTCAAAGTCAAACGATTTTCTAGATTATCGAGGAACTGGGCGAAAGAGGGAAGCTTATGACTCTTGAACTTGAAGGTGAGCGAGTCAACAAGGTTGAAACTTCCAGGAAAAAACTTCGCATTTTGCCGAGTTCCTTCGACATGGTTCTCTCCAAAGAGGCTTTGGGCACTTTCGCTCATACAATTCTTATAGCTTCTTCCAAAGCGCACTAGGCGAAGTCTCATTCTCTATTCTCTACCGTCACGGGGACTCACCAGAACCAATCATCTTAGAGCGATGAAGAGAATATATTGCTTCTTTGATAGAAGAAGGGAATGGCCGGAACGAATCGTTTGGTTTGCTTTCCGCCTTTCTTTACTCTAGAATAGAAAGAATTACTCTCCTGCAAGACCAGATGAGAAAGGGAGATTGACCCAAAATAAAAATCCAAAGCTATAAAAAAGGGCGTGGAATAAGAGAACAAAAGCTAATCTTTTCTAAATCTAAAAGAATCCCATTTCAAAATAAGTTGGTTCTTCCCTCCGGCCAGCCTCCGACTCTTAGCTAGAACGGCTTGAAGGAATGACTTTCTTTTAAAGAAGGCTGCTTCCTCCACCCGCCTAGGTCAATGACGGCCGGAGTGGAAGCTTGACTAAAAGGTTTTGAAATCCGCGGTGAGGGAATAATTCAATCAGGAGTGAGAGAAAGCATTCAATGGCACCTTATTGTCCCAAACCGAAACAGCCTAGAGAGGTTGGACGGGGAAACTCCCGCTTCGGGTAAAGGGGGTGAATCTGAACTTGCGGAATTGAAAGATCTGGAGTGAGTTCATTGCTTCCTAAGCGGAGGGAGAATGGCTAAGGCAGAAAAGACAACTACGGCGAATATAGAAGAAAAATGGACTACTTTCTTTCCTTTGACTGAAGAATGAAGCAAAGCTAGTCTTGAGAAGCTACAGAAACTATATGCTTAACACATTCAATTCTAGACTTTTCGCAAAATTAGGGCTTTGAAGCCAAAGGCGAAGCCGAGGCAAGAGAAGAAATGAAAAAATCTTACCTATTTCTTTCATTCTCAATAGCCGACAGGGAAGAAGCTTCAAACTGGAGTGATTCCCTAGAAATGCATCTTTTCCCTAGTTCCAAGAATTTCCCTCTTCATTGGGCTTTAGCCCGTTGCCAGGATGTGGGTAAATGCAGTAGTCCAAAGAGGACTAAGAGCTAACTTTCTTCCAGAGACAGATTCAATAGCTTCTAAACCTGAGTTTAGGGCCGCAAAAAGGTTCTTCTAGCTGGGAATTCCACTCCCAATGCTAATGCTTGGCCTGAGGCCAGGATGCTTTGGTTTAGCAGACTGAGGGTAAAGCCCTTTCTTAAACTTAAAGGCATGAAGAGATTCTGGGGCTATCTTTGAAGAGTCAGACAGAGCTGGTACTAGAATATTCTCTTGCCCAGAGGTTGAGATTGAAGCTGAAAAACCTGAGTTTAGGGTAGCGAGAAGGGAATCACCCTTAAATTAAAGGCTTTGAATCGTGAGATTCTTATAGCAGAGATCGGGTATAGGACTCTCTTTTACAGCGCTAGTCTTTCTATACGATATGCTTAACACATCTAATTCGATCTATGTTTTCGATCAATCTGGTTCGGGAAAGCGGTTCTCGACCAGGGGGAGATTGAGAGGAAATGCACCGTGGCACATCTGGTAAGAGAGATTGGAAAACTGGTATTTGCGTAAGAGAAGAAGGGCTATTCAGTTAGTCATTGAGTCGACTTAGAAAGCGGCGGGCCCAGTGCGCTCTCCAATAGTGTCCCGAAATGGGTCCGGAGAGCCGGTCAACCTTAGATCGCCTACGGTCCCTCATGTTGAATAGTGCCCCTTTCTCTTCTTTCTGCTACTTTTGCTATATGCTTAACACATCGAATTCTAACGAAGTGGAGTGATTCAGTAATATAGAAGAAAAATGGACTACTTTCTTTCCGGAAGGTTGACCGATTCAGCGAGGACTGACACTGGCTCGCAGGCTTGACTGGCAATGGAAAGGATTTTTCTCATCCAAATCAGATGATCTTGAATCAAATACTCTTAATAGTGGTTCGCTTAAAAGATCTGTACTAAAAACATCTCCATTCCTTTTAAATCACACATGAAAAAGAGTACGCGAAAAAAGCACACTTTTAGGTGCCAGGAGTGCGGCGTCCAGCCACATTTGCTTCGAATCGAGTACCAGCACTTCGTCTGATTCAACAAGTGGATCCTCCTATCCCGGACCAAAAGAAGTGGCTAGTGGATCTGGATAACCTTTCTTCCCTTCTACTTTTAGTAGTCGATGTTATACCGGTACTACAGAGAAGTAATTGAATTGGCTTAGAAGCGGCTTCAACCTGAGAGGCCCGAAGTCTTCTCCCAGAGTCCTAAGAAGAAAGACTAAGTAGATAGTCGGGGCTAGCTTCCTCAACTCCGAGATGCAGGAACTAGTCAATCAACTGCCCGAGAAATGATGTTGATTGATGTCCTTCCCGCTTTGTGAAGTCAATAATCTAAGTAATGGGTAAGTGGTAAGACCAGAAAGAAGTAGCATTCTATCTGCTGGTGTAACCTTTCGTTGGCTAACCACGCTGCGGATTCGAACCACAGGTTTTCCTTACGTGGTAAATGGTACCTGTAAAAATCATCTTCCGTCAACCCGGATCCTTTCTTTTTACCTTATTAGTGTCCTATGCATAGTGAATACCCCACCCGAGCTGTAGCGGTCTCTCCGTACCGCAGTTTGTCCTTCCGCGGTGAAAGCCATTCTTCATCGATGAAATCCAATCTCTCTTCCCATGTTCGTGATTTAAGACCAAGTCAAGTTTCCGCGTTTCAGTCCTCCGAGTCTTCTCCAAACAGCCGCTCCATAATTGTCCGGCGCAATTCCTTATTTTTCGCTTTTTCCTGGGCCATTCGGCGGCTCAAACGAGTATACATTCGAAAAAGTCTATTGCTTTTGGTTTGAGCTTTTCTGCTAGCATAATCTCGTATTTCGTTTGCTCGTTGTTGCTTGTAACATTATTAACGAGAAAATAGGCTGGCATAATTGGGATGGGAGAAGGCGAGGAAAGCAAGAGAGGGGAGTAGGGGAGAAGAGGGGCATTTTTGTCAAGTGCAAAAGCGATTTTTCGAAGTAGCGAAATTGCTTACAGATCGATGGAATGAATTGCGTATATAACAGAGTCCGATTCACCATGCGGGGAAGTGGGTAGAGGGGGTGCTCGGAATGGGGTATTTTCCTAAGAAAATAAATAAGTAAGAGTTACATTGATCGTTGAGTGCAACCGATATGCGAGAGTACTAGGTAAGACCGGATATCTGCTTATCTTCATTCGGAAATAAGATATGGATAAGGATGGTTCTAAATAACTATTTACATATAGAAAGAAAGTGATTAAAGCTTACTTGAGAAGCTCATATGTATGATTCTAAAATATAGGTTGCAGCATCTGGTAGATCAATCATTAAGCGTTATGCTTAACACATGCAAGTCGAAGTTTTCGGAGTTCGAAAGAGAAGCGGGGTAGAGGAATGGTCAACTCATCAGGCTCATGATCTGAAGATTACAGGTTCAAATCCTGTTCCCGCCTTATGATGCAAAACACAGCATCAACCGGGGTATCAACTATCCCGGTAGAAACCCAGCCTACTGGCCGGGTTGGATCAAAATCGATCATAATTTACTCATGATTAGAGCTTCTCTTAGACTACTTAATGAGGGCGGGGTGGGGATCTATTATTTCCAATTAGATGTTAGGTATTATTGTTCGGATAGTGATTATACTTATAGAAATATTGGTACAATTACTTAAGCTCGTAGCGATGCCGATTCCTCTAGCAGCTCAATCGTATGAGATCAATTCTTTCAGTTGAATGTCCTATGCTATGGCCTGCCTCTCTTTATGCGAACGAATCCGTTTTTTAAGTTAATATATTCGCTCCATGCGACTGCCCCATACGATACGTATCCTCACTCACAGACTGTAATCCAAGTGCACTTCAAGTTAGAGATAGAAAGCTGGTTATAGGGAGAAAGCGCTCTATGGACCGCTCATGGCCGAAGCGATGAAGGATTTCACTAGACAACTTTAAATCCTATTTGTTAAGCATTGATTGCAACATCGGTTTAGACGGATCCAACACGTAATCGACTCGAGGTAGGCTACCGCCTACTTCTCGCATTGACTCCATCGACAGAAAGAACTCAAGGACTCGATACGGGAATCCGAAGAAAAAAGGAAATGGGACTATCCCCGATTCACTCGATCTGATGCCCTTAGGCCGATACAGAGTCCTAGCGATCAAAGCAAGCTAGTCTGAAAGAATTAACTCCTGTTAGCCGTTACGTTAGGGTGACTCGAGAAAGCTTGAAAGGGAATTCCGAGAGCCCTTAAGCTTCAAGCTATCCGGCTTCAAGCCGTGAAGAAGGAATCCGAGTTGCATCTTAAAAGAAGGAAGATCGTTCATCAGCGCTTTCAGTAACTAAGAGTCAATCAGGTGCGTAATCAAGCTAATCTCATTCCTTAGGAGCTGGAGCAATAGGAGATGAAAGAGTTGACTTTACGTTGAATACAGGAACTCGTTTTCTTAGCATAGGTGGAATGAACTATCAGAGAAGAGAAGGCTGAAAGCCTAGCCAAAAGCTTTTGAGTCAAGTACGCAGGAAGAGTTTTTAGGTATAGGAATAGGGCATGTAATTCCGCATTCTTTGGCACGAGGGTTTGGCTTCCTTGATTCAGGTAGGAAAGAAGGGGCTATGGCATGAAGCTTGGTTCATTCATTTCTTTGGAATCGAACTTTCACTCGATTCCAAAGAAAGGGAAGGAAGCTAAGCGTTTAAACGGATAACGAGCGAAGCAGCTCTCACGCGTCTTCAAACCTTCGTCGATCTCTTGTTCTTCCTGTCATCGATATAGCTCATATCTTTCGCTTAGGAACGAGCAGCTACTACTTAAAGATAAGTATAAGTACGTGGGCGGGCGAAGTAGCTCAATCAAAAGATTAGCTAAGAAGCTCAATAGCAACTGTATTGTATAAAATAGGTCGAGTGAATCAGAAATCTAACGATTACCTGAGCCGATAGACGAACTTGTAGAGTCAGACTCTTACCTTAAGCCTAGGGACTACCAGAATTTTATGACTCACTCACCTTACCCACATTCCCTGTGAACTCCGAAATTGAGATCTTGGAAGTCAATTACAGTAGTTGAACGGCTTGTAAACTTAGTGGAAGACTAGTGAAGCTATAAGCGTTCTTAGTCATGGCATTGGGGAGTGAATTCTACCATTGATGTATAGCTTTTTTTCTAGGAGCAGTTAGTCATCCATCTCTATGGGAGTTCAATCAGTCGATGGAAAGGAAGCCTTATCTTGAAGAGCGTCTAACAGCCAATACCATCAGATTTGCAGCTTTCTTGGCCGCCTGGTTCTCTGGCCAAGAATGAGACTTGGGAGTAAGTATATTAAGTATATTCTTAAGGAAGCCGATAGCGTGAATAATCTGGTTTCAGACCCTCAAGCCTTTCAAGCCCTACTAAGTAAAGTGGGATCATGCCTTGGCAGAGTTACTGGCACAAGCCTTCCACAAGACGACTGACATATTCTTGCTGTAGAACTCTTATCTTTTTCATCTAGCGCAAGGTCAACCCCACAAGCCAGAACTAGAAAGTATGTTCCTGGTAGGAGTGGTAGAAGCGATTGAACAGCTTTCCTTGGCTAAAGTAAAGGGGATCGATCCGGGGGAGGAGGAATTGAATCATCAACTGTGGCACTGACTTGAGGAATAAAGCAGTGAATGCTGCCGATACCGGAGCAGCTAAAGCAATTGTAAAAGTAAGATCAGAATGCCGACGTCCCCATGTGTGGCACTTTCGGATTGCCGATATTCAAGCATCTAATAGAAATGTACGAGGAGGGAGTAAGTTTAAAATGCCGAGAATCCCCTGCTGCTGCTATTGAATGCGCAGCTATTGGCTCAGCTGTTAGGACAAAGACGGTGGAAGACTAGGCTGCATCGAATGCCATGGTTCTTGTTCTCGAATCAGCTGTGGGGATTTTTTTCTCTATAGATGCGGCTTTACCGGGGTTAGCACTTTCCTGTTTTACTTTTACTCTCGCTACGACCCTGCTTGACCGCTATGCCCCTTCTCTTGCTTGAGAATGCACTGCTGGTAGGAAGAATGCTGAGTTAATGTCCGAGCAGGGTGAATCAATAGGAATCGAAGCGACGAACTAGGATCCTTTAATATGTCAATTCTGCTCTTTGAAAGAAGCAAATGGACAAAGCCTTTTTGCCGATATTACCACCCGACCTGATGACCCTCATCGAGCAGGAAGTAGACCAGCCTTTGAAGCCTGAACTCTTACTTCTTACCCGGATGGGAAACTGTTCGAAAGTAGCTAGTCTTTTCCTCTTAAAGGCCAAGGCCACTCGCTGAAACTCTTGTTTTAATGCCCACAGATCTGCCGAGCCAGCCTTTTTAGGTTCTTTTGCGGGATAACCGTTCTTAGGGTAATCAAACCTGCTAGTCTTAGTGCTACAGAATCCCCTGTTCGTGGAAGGTTTGCAGGAAATGAATCACTAGTATAAGAAGGGGACAAGGGAAGCCTTTAGGCTTGGAGGTAGGGAAGCGGAAGGGGATTCATGCAGAGAGGAGACTGTGGCACTGACTTTCGGAATTGAATGCGCAGTTAGCAGGACAAATGCCAAACCAAATGCACAGAAGAGTATGCTTGAAAGGTAACGAATCCAATCCCTAAAGCAATTCCGGTAAGAAGAGCTATTGGTCTACTGTATAGAACATAGAAAGATGGGATTGTTTGGGCTAGAAGGGGTAGAGCTTCAAGCACGTGGAAAAAGGGGTTGTTTGCAAAGCCCTTCTTCTTATATTATACTATGGCATCTTGTCCAAAGCGAGCGGTCATGTAAACCCTTTGTCCATTCGGCTCTTTCTTTTCCTAATAGTCCGTCACTTGCCTTTCGGAACTATATTTATTACCTTCCCTTCTCCTGTTGATGCGGCATAACCGGGCTTAGCGAGAAGACTCGTGAACATGAACAATCGCTTCTTTCACAGCTGGTTGAACTTGAGCAAGAACGGATCAAAGAACTCTCTTCCCTTTCGACAACAGCTAAATCGCGATGCCACTTGGCTTTGGGTCGTTCCCTAAAGAATGTCTTTCCCTGGAGCCGGGTAAGTAAGGACTTTGCCTGGTTTTCATTCCTAAGTTAAGTCATTTACGCTCGGTATTCCTTTGATTCTTATAGTCTTCGTGTCAAGGAAAGAAGTCAAATTGAATCAATAGCAGCTTTTATCTTCGCATTCACTAAAGGAAATGCTTAACACATGCCGTTCGATGTTGGTAATTCTATCTGTGCTCTCCAAGAATCTTCATCTTCCACTTGATCTGCAGAAGCTTCGGTCCAAGGTAAAGTCAAATAGGATAAAAAATTCTCATCAGACAGCAATTTTGAAAGCTATATCGCCTACTAACTTTACCATCTTATTTTTCCTTCATGTGCTGTGTATACTGCAGGTAGTCTTCCGTGCATTAAGATTTGCAGCACCTATTCAGGAGCTGGGGAATCGGCTTGCAAGGAAAATCTGGATTGAAGGTCCATATATTTACCTTCCTCTTCGGCTAGAAAAGAATTTATGGGTCAAAAGTGGATGTCTAACTGGTTTAGGCCCAGAATACGACGAGATTATCATCAAAGTTCGGGAGTATCAACCTTAATATCTCACCGGAAGGTTAAAGATGAGCCACATTCAGCGAAGAGTTTCTGGTTTGTGTCCCCTTAATGAATGTATTTTAAATTTCAAAGATAAATTACAAACATAAAATTGAATTCTATAGGATAGATTTCTTAACTAAGAATTTTTAGGACTTTAATTAGAGAGACTTCTGAATTTTGTGTTTGTTGTAGGCTTTTGAAGGCTTTAGGGGCCTAAAGCAGTGCACGAGTATACATTGCTAGAGGAGAGCCGTTTTGAGGCACCCAAGCTTTGCAGCCACTCTTGTTTTGTCGGTCCGTAGATAGCGTTTAGCTAATGATGGTTAAACAGGCGTATGTAAAAAGAAAAAGAGGTTTAGCGACATTGTTCCAGTGCTAGTTGATATGGATCCGTTTGGTTCGCTCATCAAACAGCGCTAGTTATATATATGTATGCAGGCCAGGCCAGATGAATCGCAGGGGATGTATTACCTAATTATGGAGGAATACATGACGAAGTCAACTACCCCTTACTACTTTACCCGATAAGGCCGATACGTCGATGGGCATTCAATATTGGTTCCGGATGTAAGGTCGGAGGGGGAGGAACAGACGGCAACCGAGGATGTCGTGGCCTGCATAACAACTGCTCAACTGGGCGGGTATTGGGGTCATTTGCTCACTAGCAAAGTGCAGTATAGAATAGTCATATACAGTCCCACCAGAATAGCACATCCATTCGGCTATGATATGTATCATCCTGTAGGAAGCATCACTTGAGGTTCGTGTGGCATAGAAAAAGTCAAACAAGCTCCGTTTCGTTAAACTACACTCTTCATTACGTAGTGTAGGAAAGGAACGAGGGAGAGCAAGCTCTGAAAAGAGCTATAAATGAAAATGAATAGATTATAGAACCCTTGCTGTTCTCTCTCATGCCTGAGGTATTGACAAGATCGTCCCTTTATTTTTGGGACCAGATCCTATTTTTGGCCTTTTTGAAAAAAGGATCTATAGAGCACTACTCTAATGTAGCACTTCTAGAGCATGCTTTGGAAGAAGACTCTCATATGGGTTCGTAGCCCTTTCTTCCCCTTGTAAGATTGTCTATGGGATACTTTTTTTCTAATATGCTTTCTATCTCGACAATTTATAGCCTCTCAAGCTATCCCTTTTCGGCAGTCTCAGGGATTGGATTTAGGCGAAATTTCAGTAGCTCTAGCTTCAAGCAAGAAAGTTAGAAAGCCTTTCACTTTTTAGGTAGGCACGTAGGGATTGGATTTTGCCGGCCGGAGTCAAGCTAGAGCAAGAAAGTAGGCTCTAAGGTAAGATCTTTCACTTGAAGGGGAAAAGGCAGGAGTATCCCAAGTGGGTCCCGGATGGTCTTGTAAAATTTATTTACTAGTACTAGTTTTCAGTCATCTAGCGATCCATTGACAGTTGAAGGGGTTTAAGATCTAATTACAGCCCTCGGGTAAGATTTATCTGCCATTGATCAAGTTTCAGTTTAAGTTGCTAGCATAGTTTTAGTACTTTCTTTTCTTTCGATGGCGATCTCATTGATCCAATTGCCGAAAAAAGGCCAGTTCCATCAATTCCTTCTCTTGATAGTGTGAATTACTTAGCTAAGCTAATTCATGCTAGCGCCTTGACTTCCCGCTCGAGTTTTCAAGTTCAAAGATTTAACTTGCTTATCTAATATCTCGCCAGCAGCCTATCTAATCTCCTAGTGCTTTTCTTGGACTGGACTTGGAAGACTGCTTTGCTTGGAGGAATTGTTACACATGCTCTGGGGAAAGCTACAGCCTTTAGTCCTAGAAAAGACTCCGACAATGGGACTAAAGGCTGTAGAGGCGAGTACTATTTGAGTTGAGGTCAGCCAGTTTCCTTACAGCGAGTGTAGGCGTAGTTGATAGGGCAAGGCCTTCGTACCTTTCCTTTCAAGACATCCAGTTGGGGTTACATACGAGCGAGCACCTTTTGTAGGGAGGAGCCCTGTTACGGGTCTAGTTTTTGCCTTTTCTTCCCCGGATGCTTACACAATTGGTCGAGCAAGCGAATAGATAAGGTCTCAATCTTAATAGAAAAAGAGGAACCCCTTATTAAGCTGAGCTTTCTAGCCCCCCGGCCTGTTCTTTTGTTTGGAATTTTTTCAGGGAAGAACACACTAAATCGCATGAAAAGGAAGAAGTTTTACCAAAGTTTGGCGCTGGGTTTGACTCCGTTCCTAAATTTTTAAAGGAAAAAAGTTCTATTTAGCTTCTATTTCTCCATCAGATGCTTTTCTAGCTTCTCGGAAGGGGTATGGATCCTGGTGCTTACTAAGCTCCTAATTCCTGGTTTCGTATATGAATGTTTTTAGATTTATGTTTTGATTTAGTGGTAAATGAGCCTGAAATGACTGTATTATTCCGATCCTCGAGGCGAAAGTTTGCTTACTGGGGTGCTTAGGCATGCTTTGTCTATTCTGAGATGCCCTGCTTCCTTTACCCTACTCTTTCCTTTTGATGCTTGTGTGAACCTGGGATGGGTATTTTAACTTATAAAATATTTGAATCTTTCTTATTCCTCTTCTTTGTTCTACCTTAGCTTGTGTAGCCTATGCGAAGCAAGCCTACATACCTCTTCCTTTCTGGTAGAAGGAGCCCTCATACCCACTCTCCTTCTCCACCCCATACCTGAATAGATATAGGGTGGCCTCGCCTTAGAAGGCTACAGAAGTGATAAAGGTGAAGCCCACCTTTCCGGGCTCTTAGGAGTAAGCGGGCTAGCCCATGAGCGAAGCGAGCAGAGTCAACAGAGTTCCTTACCACTAAACTATATTTGTTTGGGCAAGATAAATCTTTCGACTCCAGGCTAGAGAAAGAGATAGACTTAGATCTCTGCTAATAGAATCGTGAGATCAGAACCAAACTAGGGGAATCGGGGCTGAAAGCCTGGCATGTGAATGAGTCCGGAGAGGGGACCGCGGGGAGATCTATTGGTGGAGTTCCGCTACCAGCTATGAATATGAAAGTACAGTCGGCTTACCCAATCTCAGTTCCAATCCACTTGAGCCTAACCAACCTTCGTACCGGAACTTGTTAATTGAGTGACTTCCGTGCCTACACAACTCAGTTGAGCTTCTTCTCTACTTGTCACTCTTCGCCCCGAGAGTTAGGAGAAAGGCTTCACCTATTTCATACCCTTGCCGTCCTACCACCTCTCCTTCTTACTTGTTAGTCGAGATACCAACCCTCCAACTCAGTCTTTCCGCTTCCCGGATTATCAGTCGAGTTACTAGGCTCCTAGAAAGATTTCGCTTCTACAACGCCTTTGAAGTTGAGCTTCTTCAATCCTCTCCTTATCAATCAGTCGAGCTACTTCGTGCCTCTAACCCTATCGTTTCGTAAACTAAACTATAACCTTTGAAGTCGATCTTTACGTCGACCCGTGGAATGGAAACTAAGACGAATCAAGTGCAATCGCGCTTTCGATCTTATAAACGATATTCCTACTTCAACTGCTACGCCCCTCGGACTATCTAAAGAGTCACTTCGCCTTATAAGGGGCTGCTTTTCGCTTCTACGACTAGGCTCGTTCCCTATCTGAAACCGGAACTTCGAAGGTACGGGTCTAGGTGAATCAATGGGATCATTTCCTTTCTTTAGTGGAAGTCTAAGGAGCGAAGCGCTTAGTGGTTGAAGTAGAGGAGAGCTAGAATGAGTCAATTTTCCTAGGGAAAGCAGGAAGGAAGAATCGGATCCCGGGGCACCATCGTCCGAAGGACCTTATCATAAAGAAACCCACTGAGATAGGGAGACAGTGGTCGGAAACGACCTAAGATAAACTCCAAAGGGTAATGCATTTTCTGGTAAATCAACTTAATCCTCTCATACTTGGGAGGAAGAAAGTGATCAACCTTGCCAAGGGTCTTATACCCAGCACCCCCCACCCGAAGCAGAGTACTGAAACGGGCAAAAGGATGACGATCCGCAAGGGACATAAGTCCGTACGGATGGTAATAAGACAACAGAGATTTCAACGAGATCTGGGAGAGGGCAACCCGCATACCCTTCACTAGAAATCGTTTGGCAAACTCGACACACCCAGTCGTGGAAACCAGAGACTTCGGGAGGGAGATTTTGACCCCCAACCGAGCTAAGGTATCACGATAGATGCCTGCAACCCACGGGTCAGTGATGAGGATATCATCACCTAACAAAATACCCTTACCTTTACCTCATTACCCGCATCAAAAGACGGATCTTAGTCATATACTATTATCTTTCTTTCATTACTTCAGTGATCTTCATAATGAGGGATTTCCTATCTCATCTTGTAGAGTGAGACCAGCGAATAAGGAAAAAGGGTAACAACTCTCCCTTGGCTCTTTCAAATTACATAGGAAGAGAGCTTCCCGAAACCATTGCTCAGCAAGCATCCCTATGTCTCGCACTCAAGCTAAGGGCTTAGTACGGTTTACCGAGCCATCAGTTCATAGAAAGAAGTTCCAGGACATGGTCGAGGATGCTTTTCAGCTGAGACTACTCATGTCCGGGGCATAAGAAATGGGGCTAGCTCTCTCGCACACATTCCAGAGGATGGAAGGTTCACTTAAGAAATATCATAAGAGAAGTGGGCTATAAGTAGGCCTAAGCCGTTAGCTATTGCGATCAAGGCAGCTCACCCATCCTTGGGACCCTAATCCTTCCTTGGAATAATCCTTGGAAGCGGTAAAAGCCTCGATTACATTCGGAAGAGGCCTGTGGAATCGGGATCAGGAGAAATATATGACATTGGAGAAGATTGCTTTGTATCCGGTTCTAACTCGCCTCTGATAGTAGGAATCAGATAGCTATCGCCGAGCCATCCAAAGTTGCTGGCTCCGGGGCATTGAATCAAATCATTGGTTCGGGGGACAAAGAAAGAAGAAGAGAGGGAGAGGGGATTTTTTTTCCGTATCGGACTTTGCTGCTTCTTAGCCGCTCTGCTGGAAGTGGAACAGGAGAAAGAGATGCTGAGCATTGCCTTGGTTCCGATAGAGGTGGAATAGAGCTTGGTTCTGGTTCCGGCACTCGATGAAGATGAACATGCAGGTGGCTCGCCCTTGGTTCAGATGAATGAGATGGCTTAGGGGCTCACCTTATCTCGTGAGTTGGTCCCGGAAGAGACGAATAGAATGCGCATGGCAATGGACTCGGATTGGCTGGCTTACTCGCCTTTGCTTAGCTTTTTCATGTAGTTCCGTCAGGGTCCTTGAGAGATGAAGACGGAGAGAGATCGGTTGAGTTGATTCCACTCGTTCCTCCAAGGCCAGTGACTCGAGAGAAACTTTCAGATGCTTGCTTCCCCGCCGCTAAGAGAAATGATGGCGGAGAGGGGGCCTTCGTCACAGACAGGATTGGGAGGCTCCAGAAGGGAATACTCATCCAATCTCAGAGAAGGTTGGTTCGTGGCACCAGATCTCAACGTCGAAGGACAAGGTAGACCGACCAGACTTTTGACAGTTGGAGATCTCTTCCCGAGGGTGCCTTTTATTTCTCTTTGTTTCAAATGTTGTCAATGTGGTATAAGACCGTTCCTCCGGGGATCTCTTTGAAAGTTGGAATATCTGAACTGAGGAACAAAAGGAGGTGTTGAACTGATTCGAATCTTGGACTTATACCAGATCTTGTTTTGTCGAAGCGATTGGGTTTGCTGGCTAACCCGGAGTGCCTTTGAAATCAATCGATCCTCTTTTTCTGTCAATCACCGGTTCGAAATCTGCTTGAAGCGAAGCGGTTTCCTCGACGTCTGATCATTCGTTCAGATTGAACTCCATCGAGTGGAATCTGTCTTTATGCCAAAAACACGGGCTTTCTCGATGTGGGAAGGTACTCTTCTCTTTCCCCTGATCTACCTATGATCCCTTCATCACGCCTGGGAGCGCTGTGACGCCTGAACTGATCATCGAAACGTGTGTGTTAAACAAATTCCGATTGCCTCGGGTGATTAAGCCGATTTACGGGCAAAGCACTTTATTATTTCATTTCGTATAGCTGTAAAAGTGCATTTTTCGAAATTCTTATAATAACTTAAGGTTTAACTAAGCCGAGAGAGTCCATCTTATTCGCAACTATAAAGACGAGATGATGAGTCCAAATTACCCCTTCGGTAGTCGATCCCCATTCGGTTTTTCTAAGGCTTAACGCCCTCTGCTGATGAGGTTTCTCCTTTCTCTGTGATCGCCTTTCCATCAGCTTTCTTTTATGCTGGGTACTTCACTGAAAAACCTACGGTTGGCTTCGTTTCTGCTTCAGCTTCCAACTTCCTCTTTTTCGTACTGCGGGCTTCTTGCGGTTCCCCGGGCGCCTCTTATCTTTCCTTATGTCTTTACTACTTAGAGAGATCACATAATTGCTTCTTTTGTCTGGAAGCCTCTTTCCGGTCTTAGTCTAGTTTTCTACCTTTGCCTCGAGACACGTAGCTCTTTCAATCAACCCCAGCTTGAACTGATAAGAAAGAGGTTTTTTGAATCCCATACCGAGTGCTATCGTATAGTTGATCACTGCTGCATTTATAAGTTATTCGACTCGAAATTGCATATGCATAAGAGAAGAAAGGATAGAAAATAGGTTTACAGTCGTCTCTTTGACTGCAGAGCAAAGCAGAATGAAGACTTAAATAAGTCAAAAAGAGTCTCTGGCTCTTGGGCCGATTCCATTACTTATAGAGCATTCTAGACGCAAATAGAAAGAGAATAGCTCACAGCCAAGAAATTTCATAGAATGACGAAGAGTACTCCTGTTCGGGTTGATTTGAACACTTCTTATGAGAGAATGAGGGTCTAAAACGAAGGGGGAGCCAGCAGTAGAAAGATCGTACCTTAGCTTCCTTGATTGACAGACTGGCTACCAACCGTGCTAGCAAAATGTTCTATTTATCCATAGAAATAGATTCGAGACGATCGATCTTTTGTCCGTTCTTTTGGCTTTAAACTCAGAGGAGAAAGAAATTATAGACACTAATCTAATTAGATCTGCTCTTCATAGAACGGCGGGGTCAACCTTAGAGAGAAGCGCTTTTGCTACTGAGAAAACGAACAAACTAGGATCTTAACGTATAGAGAGCTAGGATCTTAAGAAGAGAGCTAGGAGGCCACGGACATCATCACTAAACCACCTAGGACTTTCTCTCTGTAGAAGACTTCCGAAAATCCAGGATTTTAATTTATTTCCTTTTACATACTCATGAAAGTCCCAGCAATGTGTACCCTATCTTCTATTTCTATCCTGTCTTCGCCTATCTCTATCCCGGACACGTTCCCTCTCAGTTATATGAGGAACTGCTTTCTCTCCTTTTCTGTATCTTAATGATCGACCTCTGGGACAAGATGATGGATCGAATTTGGTGGAGGAAGTTCCAATAGAATCACTCTTAGTGACTCAAGTGTGGAAAAGCTTCTCAACCAGCTAGTCGAACTACCTCAGTGAAGCTCGAAGAGCTTACGGGTGAGCCACCGGTCAATCCCTGGGACACTAGCGAGTCCTTAAAAGCTCCCGATCGGAGATCCATGGGAATAGATGGACTTTCTCTAGGACCTATTCAAGCTTCCTTCTCAGGCTCCTCTTCTCCTTATATACTGACGAATCCGAATGCTTCTATTCCCCTTCATAAGTTCTATCCTCACTTTGCTTCCTTTAGGCGTCCCCAAGAGACTTGTTAACGGAGTAAATATACTGAGTGACCCATGCCTTTCTTGGTTGTAAAAACCCAACCTAATCTTTCTAACTAAGAGCAGATTTGCCGCAACGCAAACAGCTTATTCAATGCCAAACCCTACTGAATGGCTTCCCCTCCCTCTTCCGGGCTTTTTTGCCAAAAGTTATTGTAGCTTGAATGGAACCCACTTAAATCCGAATCCAATCCAGATCAGATGCCAATCCAATGAGTTCGATTTCCCGCAGCTGGAAGTCAAGCTTTGATGCGAGAAAAGGAAGTCCAGCTAGCAGCGTATTCGCCGACAGAGAAAGAGAAGACCAGATCTTGGACTTGCAAGCTCTCTCGAGGGAATCACTTTTAGCAAGCTTTCGAGAAAGTTTAGATCCAATCCAGAGAGTTCGATCTCTGTAGTCAAGTCTAAGACAGTTGATTCGGTATCTAAGACAACTCTTCTAGAAAGCGCCAGGCATGCTTCTCTTCATAAGTCATTCAATGCTTGGCTTCCTTCATTCATTTAATACTTCATAGGATGCAAGTCCAGATGAACCATTTTCGACTAGCTAATAAAGGAGAATCCGTTCTAACACCCGATATTACGTAAAATAAGATACCAGTTTGACTCGCCTTAGGGGAACAGCTTCACGCTCTACTTTAGACTTTCCTTTCCCATAACGGATCACTTCACTGGCTCCTATCCTTCGACTGAGACTGGGACCGGCCAACTACTGATTACTGCAGACTTTTGAATTTCCCATCCTGCATCGCTTCTATTCCTAAGGCAGTTCATTTGGGTAAGTCCCAAGACAGAGATTCCTTTATGCCAAAGCTGACTCTGATTCCCTACTTGAATGAATAGCTTAGGAAGTACAGATTGACTTTACTGGATTCCGTCTTGACTTACAAACATCTCGATTGGCTAAAGACCATGCCTTGCCCGCTC